GAACAATCGATATTGAAAAAGCTTTAACAGAAGGAATTAAAGCATTTGAACCAGGCTTATTAGCAAAAGCGAATCGAGGTATTTTATATGTAGATGAAGTTAATTTATTAGACGATCATTTAGTTGATATTTTATTAGATTCTGCAGCTTCAGGTTGGAACACTGTGGAAAGAGAAGGTATCTCTATACGTCATCCAGCACAATTTGTATTAGTAGGATCAGGTAATCCCGAAGAAGGAGAATTACGACCTCAGTTATTGGATCGTTTCGGTATGCATGCTGAAATTAAAACGGTAAAAGATCCAGATTTAAGGGTAAAAATTGTTGAAGAAAGAACTTTATTTGATTTAGACCCTTATACATGGGTAAATAAATATAAAGATCAGCAAGAATTATTAAAGCAAAGGATTATTAATGCTCAAAGTTTATTAAATACGGTTGAATTATCTTATGAGTTTAGGATAAAGATATCAAAAGTATGTAGCGAACTAAATGTCGATGGATTAAGAGGGGATATAGTAACTAATCGAGCTGCAAAGGCCTATGCTGCATATCAGGGTAAAAAAATTGTTGAAATTGAAGATATTCAAAAAATTATTATTTTATGCTTACGTCATCGCTTACGAAAAGACCCTTTAGAATCAATAGATTCAGGTTATAAGGTAAAAAAGAAATTTGAAGATATTTTTGAAATTGTTTAATATTAAAAGTTAAAATGAATAATATATCGAGGAATTTGTTACTTTTTATTTAAGTTTTCAATAACAATTCGTACATAATTTGATGAATTAATTAATTTTATTAATGGACTCATCAAATTTTATATTTTAGATAATTTTCTTTTTTAAGAAAAAAAATATATATATATAATTATAATTCAGCTAGATTTTAAATAGTAGAATATTTTCTATGATACTAATAAAATATCAAACTATGATATAATTTTTTTATGAAAGCCGGGATAGCTCAGTTGGTAGAGCAGTGGATTGAAGATCCTCGTGTCACCAGTTCAAATCTGGTTTCTGGCAATTAAGTCTAATTGCGTAGAAGAAACTTTTAAAATTTTAAATTTAATTAAGGTTATGGGTAAAGTTTATGATTGGTTTGAAGAAAGGCTAGAAATTCAATCAATTGCTGATGATATTACAAGTAAATATGTACCCCCGCATGTTAATATTTTTTATTGCTTTGGTGGTATTGTTTTTACATGTTTTTTAGTTCAAGTAGCAACAGGATTTGCTATGACATTTTATTATAGACCAAGTATTAGTGAAGCCTTTGCATCAGTGGAATATATTATGACCGAAGTTAATTTTGGTTGGCTAATCCGATCTATTCACCGATGGTCTGCAAGTATGATGGTTCTTATGCTAATTTTACATGTTTTTCGTGTATATCTAACAGGGGGATTCAAGAAACCACGCGAATTAACATGGGTTACAGGAGTAACTCTAGCAGTAACTACAGTATCTTTTGGTGTAACAGGTTATTCACTACCTTGGGATCAGGTAGGGTTTTGGGCCTGTAAAATCGTAACTGGAGTGCCTGAAGCTGTTCCTATTATTGGTCCACCTATAGTTCAATTACTACGCGGAGGACTAAGCGTAGGTCAAAATACTTTAACGCGTTTTTATAGTGCCCACACTTTTGTTTTACCGCTCGTCGCAGCTGCTTTAATGATTACTCATTTTTTAATGATAAGAAAACAAGGCATTTCAGGTCCTTTATAATTATTATTGGTAATATATCAATATTGATTTTGGTTCCCAAATAAATATTGAGTCTATAAAACAAATGAAATTTTAACTTATATTATTAAATACTAATAGGAAATAGGAGAAATTATGTCAATATTAAAAAAACCAGATTTAACAGATCCAAAATTACGAGCAAAATTAGCTAAAGGAATGGGACATAACTACTATGGTGAGCCTGCTTGGCCAAATGATATTTTTTACATGTTTCCTATCTGTATTTTAGGGACTTTTGTAATAGTGATTGGCTTAGCTGTTATGGAACCCTCGGCCATAGGAGAAAAAGCTAATCCTTTTGCAACGCCTTTAGAAATTTTACCTGAATGGTATTTTTTTCCAACTTTTAATCTATTAAGAGTATTACCGAATAAACTATTAGGTGTTTTAGCGATGGCTTCTGTACCTGCTGGACTTATAACAGTTCCATTTATTGAAAACGTGAATAAATTTCAAAATCCATTCCGTAGACCAGTTGCTTCAACTATATTTTTGGTTGGAACGTTTGTAGCTATTTGGTTAGGTATTGGAGCTTGTTTACCAATAAATAAAGCATTAACATTAGGGTTATTCTAATATTATAAAATACACTTGTATATTATATTTTGACTTTTTTTCAAAATATAATGTATAATTATTATTAATTCATGTTATATAGTTAAATTTAAGTATTAAAAAGATATTTTATGGATATAATTAGTTTAGGTTGGGCTACTATAATGATGATATTTACATTCTCTCTTTCTTTAGTTGTTTGGGGTCGTAACGGATTTTAAATTTAAGATAATATAATAAATATAAAGTTTAATCATAAGGATTGAAGAGTTTATGGGTGAAGAAATTTTATCAATTAGTCTTTTATGTTTTAGTATGGTACTCATAGGTTTATCTCTTGGGTTTTTATTATTAAAAGTTCAAGGAGAGTAAAAAAAAATAATAAACAAATAAATAAATAAATTATTATAGATACCCATGTTTATTAATGTTTTAATCAATTGATATTAATATAACTTTTATGAAATTTATTAGTATAATATCAATATTAGTTAACTTTTTTCTGGTTCTTATTATATTAATCAGGAGTCCAAATGAACAAAGTTTACAAGAAAATCTAGATCCTTTTAAAATCTTTGAAAGTTCTAGTAAAGCTGAAAATTCAATTGATAATCTAATTAAGATCTTAACAATTATATATTTTAGTATAGCTCTTGCTTATAATATTAAAAATTATCTTTGACGATTGATTTTTGGATATAACATTTAAAAGATGTATAAACTTTTTGTCTTTTAAAATTTAGTTATCAATTTAAAATTATAATATATAATTTTATTTATATATAGGTCAAAATAAGGGGCTGTAATGGTTTTGACATTTATAATTAGTGTTAATTAATAAGCAGATTTAACTATTAAGATATTAAATAATTGCAAATAATATTATTATTTTTAATAAAAACCAAGTTTTTGTATAAAATTCTTTAGTTTTATTATCAATTACTGATATAATTCTTAATTGAAAGAGGTAAAAAATTATATTTTCCTAAAACTTATTAAAGCTTTAGATTGATTTTAATATTGAAACGAGCTTAATTCATGAGAGAAAAGATGAAAAACCTTTTTTTTATTTAAAAAAACTAACTACTCAGAGTTATTATTATTGTTATGAATGAATGATTAAAGATTTTTAAAATTCTTTGAATTTTAAAAAATTTAATCAATTGTCCCTAATTAAAAGAATAACTAAATCTGTGATTTTATTATTTAATTAGACATTTATTTAAAATGGACGTGGGTTCAAATCCCACCAGCTCCTTATTATTATTGTACGATTATAAAATAATGCATTTGTGGCCGAGTGGTTGAAGGCAACGGACTCATAATCCGTCTTCTTTTTAGAACAACGCTGGTTCGAACCCAGCCAGATGCAATTTAATTAATTTATTTAGTATTAAATCTTTGTTTTAAACGACTTCCTTTTGTTGTAGTAGTTTTACGTAAATAATAAAGCTTAGATCTTCTTACACGAGCAGATTTTATTATCTGAAGTGATTCAAATTTTGGAGAATGAATTAAGAATTTTCTCTCTATACCAATACCTTGAAATATTTTTCGAACTGAGATTGTTAAATTAATCCCGCTATTGGTTTTTGCCAGAATAATACCTTGATAATATTGAATTCTTTCTTTATTTCCTTCTTTAATTAATACTCCTATTTTTACAGTATCACCAACAAATACTTTTGGTACACTCTTTTTAATATAAGTTTGCTCTACAAGAGCTAAAATTTTTTTTTTTGACAAATATAGAACTTTCTCTTTTAAGTTTAAATTTTTCATTCGTTTTTATTGTAACATAAATATTTTTTTACTTTATATATAAATTGATAATATCATATTGTCATCTAAAAGATAACCTTTATATGAAAGTTATAAAAAATTTGAAGTTTACAAATTTTTTAAATCTAGTATATATTATTTTTATAAAATCCTTATAAAAAATAATAGTTTTTCACTTATAAATTTATAAATCATACTATTTTTACATTATAAAATGGCTCATAAAAAAGGTGCAGGAAGTACGAAAAATGGACGAGATTCTAAATCTAAACGACTTGGAGTAAAATGTTTTCATGGTCATCAAGTTCGAGCCGGTAATATTTTAATAAGACAACGTGGATTAAAATTTAAACCAGGTCAAAATGTAGGTATTGGAAGAGATTATACTTTATATGCGCTTAAAGAAGGTCTAGTTTTTTTTAAAAAAACAACTAAGAATACCTCTATCTCAGTTTTTGATTAAAGTATTTCTATAATGATATTCGCTAAAAATATGTTACAATAAGCTTAGATTTTATTTTCTTATATCCTTATATTAATAAACTCTAGTATTTTACCTGTTTTAATTATTAGATATTTCTAGAAGTATAGAAAAAACAAACATATAGATGGATTTACATCTATAATATTTCAAGAAAATTTATCCTTTTATTCATTAAATAAAAAAGAAAGAAAAATAAAATTATGACACCTTCTCTATCAAACTTTTTATATAGCTTAATTGCCGGTGGACTTATAGTAGTTTTACCTATCACGGTTGCATTATCTTTTGTGAGTAAAAAAGATGCTATAACTCGTGTACCTCCAAAAAAATAAAACTTTAAAAATATGGGATATGATTTACTTTAATAATATTTCACGTTATATTGAGATTTCATTTTTAGAATAAAACATGATTTTAAATCTATAATTTTGATGAAATCAATATCATAGATTTATATAAGGTGTTGTCTTATTAAGTTTAATTTTATCTTAATAAATATAAATAAAAACTGTATGTTTAATAATCTGTCAAATAATTTTTTTAAGACTTAAAGATTTATGATAAATATAGTCTTTGGAGCAAACTTTCTTCTAGGCTTAATAATAATTATTGGTGTTTTACTTTTATATTTTTTAAGAATTATAAGACCAGAACTTTGTCGTGATGAGGATATTTTTTTTACAACATTAGGATTAATTTATGGTTCTATTTTAATTATTCACGGGTGGCGACTTGACCCAATACTTCTTTTTAGTCAAGTTCTTTTAGTTAGTGTAGTACTTGTTGCTGGATGGGAAAATATAAGACTTAGAGGTTTAATAGCAAAAAAGATTAAGGAACAATTAGAATTACCAGACTTTTATCTTAATTAAGATAAATAAAAAAGAAGGTAACTTTTGTTTTTTTGTTTCAATAAGATAATAAAATATTTTACAATTTTAATTTAATATGTTCAAAAAATTTTTTATAACCTTCACTATAGTATCTATAATAAATTTAACTAATTTATCAGTTTTAGCTATTGAACTAGATGAAGCGACAAGAACAATTCCTGTAACTAATGATGGGAAAACAACAGTATTAACACCTGAGCAAGTTAAGCGAGGAAAACGATTATTTAATTCTAGTTGTGGACAATGTCATGTCGGTGGTATTACAAAAACAAACCCTAATTTAGGACTTGATCCAGAAGCTCTAAGTTTAGCTACACCAGCTCGTAATAACATTAATGCCTTAGTGGATTATATGAAAAACCCAACAACTTATGATGGTTTAGAATCAATTGCTGAAATTCATCCAAGTATTAAAAGTGCCAATATTTTTACGCGAATGAGATCTTTAGATGAGAACGACTTAATAGATATTGCCGGACACATCCTATTACAACCAAAAATTGTTTCTGAAAAATGGGGGGGGGGGAAAATTTATTATTAATTAATACTATACAATAGCAAAGATTTTTAATCTCTTATTCGACGTTAAAAAAATAATAGATTTTTATTTTGTTAAATTAAAAGATACTTTAAGCGAGAATTATTAATGAAAATTTTTTTTTTTGGTTTGTTTATTCCTTATATAACTGTGATTCTTTTTTGCACTCCGGTTCAAGCTGTTGATACTAAGCAAGCTGTTGATATTAAGAAACCTGGTGATATTAAGCATGCTGTTGATATTAATCATGGAGAAAATGTTTTTACTGCTAATTGTTCGGCATGTCATGCTGGCGGTAATAATGTTATTATGCCTGAAAAAACTTTACAAAAGGACGCTTTATCGATAAACCAGATGAATAGCGTTGGTGCAATAACTTATCAGGTAACTAATGGAAAAAATGCTATGCCGGCTTTTGGTGGTCGTTTATCTGATGACGATATTGAAGATGTTGCTAGTTTTGTTTTATCTCGATCTGAAAAGAGTTGGGACTAATTCACATCAGAATTACTAAAATTATTTTTCTTAATAGCTATTTACTGAATAGCTATTTAGCTAACTTTTAACTTTGGTTTCTAATTTTTAATATAAATTTAAAAATTGGGTACCAAATATCTTTAAAAATATTTTCACTTTTAAAAATTTTCTACTTTAATTTTAATAAAATAAGATGAGTAAAAAAATATTGTATCAAGAAGAAGCTAGACAAGCATTGGAGAAAGGAATGAGAGTACTCGTTGAAGCTGTTTCAGTTACTTTAGGTCCAAAGGGAAGAAACGTCGTTTTAGATAAAAAGCATGGGTCTCCTCAAATTATTAATGATGGTGTAAGCATAGCTAAAGAAATTGAATTAAAGGATAATATATCGAATACTGGCATATCTTTAATTAGACAGGCAGCTTCTAAAACAAATGATGTGGCGGGTGATGGGACAACTACAGCTACTGTCTTAGCTTATGCTATTGTTAAAAAGGGAATGAAAAATGTAGCTGCGGGTTCAAATCCAATTTCCTTAAAGTTTGGTTTAGAAAAAGCTACAAAATATTTAATAAATCAAATTTTAGAATATGCTCGTCCTATTGAAAATAATATGGCAATAGAACAAGTAGCAACAATATCATCGGGGAATGATAAAGAAATTGGCTCAATGATAACAAAAGCTCTTAAAACTGTAGGACGTGAAGGAATTATTTCCTTAGAAGAAAGTAATAATACTTCTATTGAATTGTCTATAACGGAAGGTATGAAATTAGAAAAAGGCTTTATTTCTCCATATTTTATAACAAATTCGGAAAAAGGAGAAGTTGAATATGAAAATCCTTTTGTTTTAATTACAAATAAAAAGCTTACTTTAGTCCAACAAGACTTAATTCCTATTCTGGAAAAAGTTGCCTTTACAAAAAAACCTTTATTAATAATCGCTGAAGACATAGAAAAGGAAGCATTATCAACTTTAGTTCTTAATAAATTACGAGGTATTATTAATGTTGTAGCCATTAGAGCTCCAGGTTTCGGAGATTTTCGTAAGTATTTACTAGAAGATATTGCGATTTTAACACAGGGAACTTTAATTAGTGAAGACTTAGGTTTACGTTTAGATAATATTGAACTCAATTTATTAGGTAAAGCATCAAGAATAATTGTTACAAAAGATTCAACTACTATTATTACAGATGGTAATAATGATAATATCAAAACTCGATGTGATCAATTAAAAAAACAAATCTCAATGAAAGAATCTTTATATGATATTGAAAAAATAAAAGACCGAATTGCTAAGCTCTCGGGAGGAATAGCATTAATAAAAGTTGGTGCTGTAACAGAAACAGAGATGAAAGATAAAAAACTAAGGCTTGAAGATGCTATAAATGCAACTAGAGCGGCGGTTGAAGAAGGTATTATTCCAGGTGGAGGAGCAGCATTAACCCATTTATCAACGCCATTAAAATTATGGGCAAAGCAAAATTTAACAGATGATCAACTTATTGGGGCTTATATTTTAGCTGATTCTATTAAAGATCCATTAAAAAGAATTGCAATTAATACTGGAAAAAATGGTAGTGTTATTACGGATTTAGTAGAGGAGAAATACTTCGAGTTTGGTTATAATGCTGAAACAAATCAGTTTGGCGATATGTTTGAATTTGGTATTGTTGATCCAGCAAAAGTAACACGATCGGCATTACAAAATGCAATTTCGATTGCTAGTATGATTTTAACAACAGAATGTATAGTAGTTGGTAATAAAGAAAATAAAGAACCATAGAGGAAACTTTTTAGTTTGAAGTAGAAATAAAGATTTAAAAAACTAACTTTCGGGATTGACGGGACTCGAACCCGCAACTTTCACCGTGACAGGGTGATACTCTAACCAAATTGAGATACAACCCCCAATTATTTTTCCTATTTATTGACAAAACTGATTTAATCATTACATATTAATATGTAATGATTAAATCAGTTTTGTCAATAAATAGGAAAAATAAAAATAAATTTCTCTTTACTTTGTAATTGATTTAATAATAAGACCTTTATTATATTGGTAATCATAATTAATTATGAGGCTCTGTAGCTCAGTGGTTAGAGTAGGGGACTCATAAGCCCTTGGTCGCAGGTTCAAGTCCAGCCAGAGTCATTTTTAGGGTAAGATGGCTGAGTGGTTTAAAGCGTTAGATTGCTAATCTATTGTACAAAATTCTTTGTACCGAGGGTTCGAATCCCTCTCTTTCCGATTCCGGAACTTTATTACTTTATTTAACTAATATATATATATAATAAATATTTGTTATTTATTTTTCTATAGACATAGTAATTACCGATATAGTAATGTTACGGAAATTACGCTTTTGCTTATATAAATAACTTAGGTATAATTAGAGAATTGATATCTACTTATTGAAATTAAGAATATTTTGTAAATTTAATTAAACTCTAACTAGAAGGTAAATATTATGAGTACATATGAAAATATAAAAACTAGCGGTAAAATATTTGGAGTAGATTTAGGAACTACAAATTCAGTAGTTGCTATTATGGAAGGTGGTCAACCAACAGTTGTAAATAATACTGAAGGACTTAGAACAACGCCATCAATTGTTGCTTATACAAAAAATAAAGATCTTTTAGTGGGCCAAATAGCAAAGCGACAAGCTGTAATTAATCCTGAAAATACATTTTCATCTATCAAACGTTTTATGGGTTCAAAATTCAGTGAATTGAATCAAGAATCAAAAGAAGTTTCTTATAAACTTATTGGAGATAACAAGGATAATGTTAAAGTTATTTGTTCTAATTTAGATAAACAATTTAGCCCTGAGGAAATATCATCACAAATTTTAAGAAAGCTTTCTAATGATGTTAGCCTTTATATGGGCCAACCGATAGATGAAGCCGTTATAACAGTTCCTGCATATTTTAACGACGCACAACGTCAAGCTACTAGAGACGCTGGGAGGATTGCAGGATTAGAAGTAAAGAGAATTATTAATGAACCTACAGCAGCGTCTTTAGCTTATGGACTCGAAAAGAAAAATAATGAGTTAGTTCTTATTTTTGATTTAGGTGGTGGAACATTTGATGTTTCTTTATTAGAAGTTGGAGATGGTGTTTTTGAAGTATTAGCTACATCAGGTGACACTAAACTTGGTGGAGATGATTTTGATAAGAAGATCGTTGGATATATTCTTCAAAAATTTAAGGAAAAAGAAGCTATCAATTTAAGATCAGATCCTCAAGCTTTACAACGATTAACTGAAGCTGCTGAGAAAGCCAAAATTGAATTATCAAGTTTATCAGAAACTAATATAAATCTTCCTTTTATTACAGCTAATCAAGATGGACCAAAACATATAGACGAAACATTAACAAGAGCAAAATTTGAAGAACTTTGTGAAGATTTAATAAATCGTTGTAAATTACCTGTTGAAGCAGCTTTAAAAGATGCTCGCGTTAACAAAGAGTTAGTTAATGAGTTAGTATTGGTTGGGGGTTCAACGCGTATACCAGCTATACAGGATTTAGTTTCTAAAATAGTAGAAAAAGAACCAAATCAAAGCGTAAATCCTGATGAAGTGGTCGCAATTGGCGCGGCGGTGCAGGGTGGAGTATTAGCAGGTGAAGTTAAAAATATTCTTTTATTAGACGTTACCCCTTTATCTTTAGGTGTTGAAACATTAGGTTCATTAATGACAGTAATGATACCGAGAAATACTACAATTCCAGTTAAAAAATCAGAAACTTTTTCAACTGCTGCTGATAATCAGGAAAGTGTAGATATTGAAGTGTTACAAGGCGAACGTAAATTATCAAAAGATAATAAAAGTTTAGGAAATTTTAGATTAGAGGGAATACCATTAGCTCCAAGAGGAGTTCCACAGATCGAAGTAACTTTTGATATTAACGCCAGTGGGATATTATCAGTAACCGCAAAAGATAAAAGTACTGGTAAAACACAACGTATTAATATTCAAAATGCTTCAAACTTAGAGAAAGATGAAGTTGAAAAAATGATAAGAGAAGCTGAAGAATCATCTAAAGCCGATAAAGAAAAAAAGGAAAAAATTGATTTAAAAAATCAAGCTGATTTAATTTGTTATCAAGTTGAAAAACAATTAAAAGAATATGGAGAGAAATTACCTAATGAAAAGAAAGAACAAATTTTTAAAGAAATTAATGAAATTAAAGGAATTATCCAATTAAGTGAGTTTGATAATCAAACTTTAAAAATGAAAATGGAAGAATTGCAAAAGTTAGCACAAACAATTGTAGAAGATGTCGACAATACAATAAATCCTAAAGAAGAGGAGAAATCAAATAATAATAATGATACAGTAATTGATACAGACTTTACAGAGGATAATTAATAATTATCTAATAACCTAATAAAACTAAAATAGATATAATTGGATTTGATAAATCTCCATTAATTGATATATAATTAATAATAAATAAATTTATTGGAGATTTTTATGCTAAGTTTATATTTTTTAAAATTATTTGTTTACGCTATTGTGACGGGTTTTAGTTCGCTTTTTATATTCGGTTTTTTATCTAATGATCCATCACGAAATCCAAACAGAAAAGACTTTGAATAAAAAATATGTCCTTAATTTATTTAGAAATAAATTAAGGACATATTTTTTATTCAAAGTCTTTTCTGTTTGAGTTTAAATTCTTACATTGTCCATTGTCTAGTCTCATGATACACTTACTTGCATAATTAAATATGCGAGTGTAGCTCAGTGGTAGAGCGCAACCTTGCCAAGGTTGACGTCGCGCGTTCGAATCGCGTCACTCGCTTTTAAGGTTATATGATATTTTATCATATATTTATATAATATATATAATAATAATAGCTTTATTATTAAAAATAAATAAAACTTTTTTGTTATTATGAAAAAACAAGACCCATTAATCATTGGAAATAAGAGTTTTAATTCGCGTCTTATTGTTGGCACTGGAAAATATCGAAATTTGCATGATATGACAAGTTGTTTAGAAAAAAGTGGTACTGAGATAGTAACTGTTGCAATACGCAGACTTAATTTATCTACTATCACTACCAATAATTTAATTGCTAAAATTAATTGGAATAAGTTGTGGCTCTTACCAAATACAGCTGGTGCAAAAACAACCGAAGAAGCTATCAGATTAGCATTTTTAGGACGTGAGTTGTCAAAGCGACTAGGTCAACAAGAAAATAATTTTATTAAATTAGAAGTCATCTCAGATCCGAAATACTTATTTCCTGATCCTATTGGAACTTTAAAAGCAGCTGAATTTTTAATAAAAAAGGGTTTCAGTGTCTTACCATACACTAATACGGATCCAATGTTAGCGAAACATCTCGAAGATATTGGTTGTTCTACCATTATGCCACTAGGTTCACCAATAGGGTCGGGTCAAGGAATTCAAAATATTGAAAACATTAAAATTATTATTGAAAATTCTAAAGTACCAGTAATAATCGATGCAGGTATAGGGTCATCAAGTGAAGCAACATATGCTATGGAACTTGGAGCTGAAGCTGTTTTAATTAATAGTGCTATAGCTCAAGCAAAAAATTCCATAGAAATGGCAACAGCTATGAATCTTGCTGTTCGAGCTGGTAGAAAGGCCTACTTAGCAGGACAAATGATACCGCAAAAATTTGCTCAATCGAGCTCTCCTCGAAAAGGTTTAGATTTCTTAAAAAGTGAGTAAAATTGATCTAGAAATGCTATTTTTATTAGTTTATAAGAATAGAATTTCTATAGTACAATAAATAATAAATTCTATGATTTATCAATCAATAACCTTTCTAAGAATTTAAACCTTATTCATAATTAGTTCTATCAAACTTTTTAGAAATTTGTTAATATTATTATTTAATTAAAAATTTTTACGAAAAAAATGAAAAAACATTTAACAACTTATTACTTTATTATTGCAAGTACTAAATTTTTTTTGCGTGATGAGCCCGTTGAAGAAGTTTTTCGTGAGCGAACGCAACATTATCGAAGAGAAAAAAAGCCTACTGATTTCTGGTTTTTATCTTCACCTTATTTTCTAGAATCGAATCAATTAAATGATATAAAAAAGAAATTATCTCACGCAAATTTATCAAAAGAAAATTGTTCAGCAATTATTTCAATAGATCAAAATTTTATTGTTTGGACAAAATTAAGATTCAACAATGTTATCATGGGAAGTTTCGTTGCTCCTACAGAGGATCTACGAAATCCTTTAGCTTAAGTCTTACGTTTTAATATTATTATTATAATCAAAACTTAATTTTAGATCTTAACCCAAACATTTAAGTTAGAGTCTAAAATGATTTAGATTTTATTAACAAAAATCTCACTAAATGATAAAATTATTTTCACAACTACAAAACATTTTAAATGAATACCAACCAACTTTAGATTATATTAATACAATTGAAAATGATCTAATACAACTTAGCGATAGTGAGTTAAAAAGTAGAACTACAAAACTAAAATATTTGATCTGTAGAAATAATAATAGTGACATAAAAATAATCTCTGAAGCTTTTGCTTTAACAAGAGAAGTTTCTAAAAGAACTCTTAATTTAAGACATTATGACGTTCAAATTTTAGGAGGATTAGTCTTAAATGATGGTAAAATTGCTGAAATGCGAACAGGAGAAGGAAAAACTTTAGTATCAACCTCTCCTGCCGTAATTAATGCTTTATCGGGAAGTGGAGTACATATAGTTACTATAAATGATTATTTAGCCAAACGTGATGCAGAATGGATGGGTCAAATACATAGATCACTAGGATTGAAAGTTGGTCTAATACAATCTGAAATGTCTAACAAAGAACGTAGATTAAATTATTCCCGTGATATAACTTATGTAACGAACGTTGATTTAGTTTTTGATTTTCTCAAGGATAATATGATATTAAATAAAAGGGATTTAGTTCAAAGGCCATTTAATTTTTGTATTATTGACGAAGTCGACTCCATTTTAATTGATGAAGCCCGGACACCTTTGATTATATCGCGTGAATTGAATTTAATGACAGAAAAATATTTTAAAGCTAATGAAGTTTCGAAATACTTGCAGAACAAAATACATTTTGAAATTGATGAAAAAGCAAAAAAAATAAGCTTAACAGAAAAAGGCTTAATCTATACAAAAATTTTGTTAAAAGTTGATAATTTGTATAGTATTCAAGATCCTTGGATACCTTATATCTTAAATTCGTTAAAAGCAAGGTATCTCTTTTTTCGCGATATTCATTATATATTAAAAGCTAATCAGATAATTATTATTGATGAGTTTACGGGTAGAATTATGGAAGGACGAAAATGGGGAGATGGTTTACATCAAGCTATTGAAGCAAAAGAAAATATCCAAATATTAAAAGGAAGTGAAACTTTAGCATCAATAACCTATCAAAATTTTTTTCGATTATACCCAAAGATCTCGGGTATGACCGGTACTGCAAAAACGGAAGAATTAGAATTTGAAAATATTTATAATTTATCTGTTTTTATTCTACCCACATATAAAAAAATGATACGTAAAGATAAACATGACTTTATTTTTATTGATGAAATTAGTAAATGGCGAGCAATAGCAAAAGAGTGTTTAAAAATGTATTCGATTGGACAACCTGTATTAGTTGGTACAACAACAATTCAAAATTCAGAAATACTTTCTCAATTACTACAAACCTATAATATTCCACATCAATTATTAAATGCGAAACCTGAAAATATAAAAAAAGAAGCAAAAATAGTTGCTCAGGCTGGTTGCTTAAATTCTATTACCATCGCAACTAATATGGCAGGTAGGGGAACTGATATTTTATTAGGTGGAAATCCTGAATATAAAGCAATTGAGTATACTCGTTTTATCTTAAAAAAATTAATCGAGAAAGATAATTTCTTTGTTCCTGGTATTAATTTACTTAGTTTAAAACGAGCTTTAAAAAAAAACCCAAAATTAATTACATACTTACAAAATAATTTAGATACTTTGTTAACTATTTTTGATATTTCTACAAAAAGGTTAAATGTTTTAGAAAAATTTATTTTTGATCTTTATAACGAGTTAAGAATAAGATATAAAGAAAAACAAAAACAAGAATCAGGGGTGGTAAAATCTCTAGGTGGACTATATGTTATCGGTACTGAGCGACATGAATCTCGGAGAATTGATAATCAATTGCGCGGACGTTCAGGAAGGCAAGGTAATCCTGGAATTTCTAGATTTTTTTTAAGTTTAAATGATCCATTAATTAGAATTTTTGGTGGGAATAAAATTCAAGAAACAATGGTCAAACTAAAAATCGATAATGAGATTTTAGATTCTAAATTTTTATCTAATTCTTTAGATGCTGCGCAACAAAAAGTTGAAGGATTTTATTATGATCAGCGTAAAACATTAAATAAATATGATCAAGTTTTAGATAAACAAAGAAAAATTATCTATTATTTGAGGGAGAAAGTCCTTTCAACTCCTCTAATTCGTGATTTAGTTATGGAATTTTGTGAAGGTTTTCTCGATGATCTTATTCAATATCTTGATTTTCAAAACCAAGAAAGTAATGAAATAATTTTAACAACAAAAATTCTTAATTTGTTAAATCGCTTATCTATTTCAACTAGTGTAATCTATAATAATATAAATAAATTGGATAGACTGAAAAAATTTCTTTATGAACAACTTTGGGCAAGTTATATGTGTAAAGAGTTTCATTATTCTTCTTGTACAGACTCCAGAGTACTAAATAGATATAATCAACTTATATTTTTTAAATATATTGATTTTTATTGGTATAAACATTTAGAAAACATGAATTTTTTACTAGATGCTATTAGTTGGGAAGCATATGCTCAAAAGGACCCTTTCCTTCAATATGATGAACGAGCAACAAATTTATTAAATTTTACTTTAAAAGATTGTAGAGACTCAATAATCTTTGAAGTTTTTATTTCTAATCTTATAGTAACTGATAACAATTAAAGAAATAAAGGAATTAGTAGAAAATATGACAAAAAGAACATTATGCGGAACAAAGAAAAAAGTTATTGCTGTATCAGGATTTCGTGCTCGTATGCAAACTAAAAAAGGACGTCAAATTATAAATAAACGTCGACAAAAAAAAAGAAAAAATTTAAGTCTTAATTCTAAATAATGAATTTTTAAAAGAAATAGCCTTAATGTCAGAGTATTAATATTATATTAAGAAAAAAGTATTTTTTCATGACTTTTCAAGAAGAATTTTTAATTTTATTAAAAGCACGTTACCCTATTATTTATATATTAACTATTGAAGAAGATCGTTTAGAATATACAATTCGAAACACTATTCTTAATCAAAGTTATAATAATTTGTATGTTTGGGATTTTATTGAAGGGTATAAAATGAATCCTATAAAAAAAGAATTTGGTAAAAGAAATCCATTAGAAGCTCTCGAGTTTATTAGTAAAATAAATTCTAAAACTCCAAGCCTGTTTCTTTTAAAAGATTTTAAAAGATTTTTAAAAGATCTAACAATTTCTAGAAAATTGAAGAACTTGATTCAAGTATTAAAAATACAACAGAAAACAATTCTTATTCTTGATTCGGAAGTTGAAATACCTAATGATCTTAAAGATCATATAACAATCTTAAAGTTCAATTTACCAACTCCTAAAGAAATAAAAAAGGAACTACTAAGACTTACTAAAAATTTAACTATTCAGGGTCAATTATCACAAGGTATTTTCGAAAAGGTTATTCAAGCATGTCAAGGTTTATCATTAGAGAAAATTAGAAGAGTTTTAGGAAAAGCTGTTGTAATTTATAAACAAATAGATCAAAATTCAATTTCATTAATTTTAGAAGAAAAACGGCAAGTGATTAGTCAAACTCAACTCTTGGAATTTTGGTCAGTTCGATCAACTCTAAAAGATGTTGGTGGAGCTTATAATTTAAAACAATGGTTAAATGCCAGAACTGGTATATTTTCTGAAGATGCTAATAATTATGGCTTAGTGACGCCAAAAGGACTATTATTAATTGGAATGCAGGGGAGTGGAAAAAGCTTAATTGCTAAAGCTCTTGCCTATGAATGGAAATTGCCACTTTTACGTTTAGATGTTGGTCGATTATTTGGTGGAGTTGTTGGCGAATCTGAATCAAGGGTTCGCGAAATGATTAATATTGCAGAAGCATTAGCACCCTGTGTTTTATGGGTGGATGAAATTGATAAAGCTTTTAATGATTCTGAACAGAATTTAGATAATGGAACAACAAGTCGGGTTTTAGCTACTTTTATTACTTGGTTAGCTGAAAAAATTCTTCCTGTTTTTGTGATTGCTACTGCAAATGATATTTATTCTTTACCTCTGGAAATATTGAGAAAAGGAAGATTTGATGAAATATTTTTCTTAGGAATACCAACAATAGAAGAACGAAAAATCATTTACGAAATTCATTTAAAACGTTTTCGGCCTGATACTTGGCATAAATACGATAGTAAAAAACTTAGTAAGAGAGCTAGGAAATTTTCAGGGGCAGAAATTGAACAAACTATTATTGATGCAATGTATGTTGCGTTCAGTGAACGAAGAGAATTTACAACTAATGATATTTTAGTTGCTATTAAAGAAACGATTCCAATTCTTGAAATGGATCCTTTGCGAACACAAGTAATACAAAATTGGGCCTCTTCAGGAAGAATTCGCGTTGCTTAAAATTTGTTAAATACCATTTGATTAATTATGATTAAACGTATTTTTAAATATTTAGCTAATTTAAAGTTGGCAATAATAATATTATTATTAATTTCATTATTAATTAGTATTGGTTCTATTATTGAACAAAATAAAGAAGTTGAATTTTATCAAAGTCATTATCTAACTCCAATTTTTACGGTACCCTTTTGGAAAGTTATTATTTTTCTAGGTTTTAATAATATCTATAATACTTGGTGGTTTTTAATATTGCTTTTTTTATTTGGTTTTTCTTTGGCTTCTTGTACTATTCTTCAACAATTACCAACTTTAAAATTTTCACGACGATATTATTTTTATAAACAAGTTAATCAATATAAAAAATTACCTCTTAAAATAAATCGTAGCAAAGTGTTTGCAACGCATTTAAGTTATACTTTACTTAATAAACAATATTCTATCTATCAACAGTATAATAGCTTATACGCATATAAAGGATTAATAAGTCGAGTTGGCCCTATTATTGTTCATTTAAGTATTATTTGTATTTTGCTAGGAAGCACATTAGGGTCTATAAATGGTTTTAACTCTCAGGAACTAATACCAAAAACAGAAGTTTTTCATATTCAAAATATTATAAGAAACGGTATTTTTTCCTTAATCCCACAAAAGACCTTTCGTATTAATGACTTTTGGTCTATCTATACATCAAATGGTTTGATTAAACAATTTTATACAGATATTTCCGTGTTAAATGGGCAGGGTAGAGAAACTCAAAGAAAAACTATTTCTGTAAATAATCCTTTACTTTTGAAAGATCTAATAATATATCAAACTGATTGGGGAGTATTAGGATTACGCTTAAAATATTTTACTAAGGAGAATTCTTTGAAGATTTTTCAAGTACCAATCTCAAAGATTAGTTCTTCAAATCAAAAAGTTTGGATTAGTGCTCTGCCTAATCTTAATAGTAATTTGAAACCTTTTATTATACTTATTAAAGATAATCGGGGACAACTTACATTGTATAACATTAATGGTAAATTTATAAAAAATGTTAACATTGGGGATAAGTTAGAGAATGAAAATATTAACAGTTTCAAATTTACTGATATAATTTCCTCGACGGGAATACAAATTAAGTCGGATCCAGGTATTAAATTAATTTATTTTGGTTTTTTTTTCTTGATAATTAGTAGTTTAATAAGCTATATTTCTTTTTCAGAGCTTTGGCTATTATATTTTCCTAGAAAAGTAATATCTGGAGGAAAAACTAACCGAGCAAAAATTAAATTTAATCTTGAATTTGTAAAATTTAAACAATCGTTTTTGAATGATATTAGTTATAATTAGGATCTTGACAACATTGCTAATTATTGATTTTTAATTATATAAGTTATTATGTTTACTATATATGTTATCTCAACTAAAAGAATTTTTTTTTGATGTTTATTGGATTGAAATTATCTTCTTTTTTTCTTTTTTGGGGCTTGGGTTTTTAGTTGAACAAAAATTTAATATTAAAGAACCGAGGAAATGGTTTGTAAAATTTAATGGAATAATTTTACAAAGAATATTATCTTTATTCTGTTACTATATACCTTATTTAGATATTATAAATACGCATTTACCTTTAATTGAGGAAACACATCCATATATTGTTCGACTTTTTTTACCAACTTTTATTATAGGTTCACTTCAATTTATACAACAAATACCTTTTTTACCTTTTATTTATTTAATGTTGGGGTATGGTATTTTTATAAGATATAAACTACCAAAAGATAGATTTATAAGATATAATATTATGTATGGCATTATTATTCTATCTTTCCAAGGTATCGTGCATGAATTATTTCTTAATATCACAAAGGTTTTTTGTCTAAATTCAAAAGATAGATCAGAAGCTGCTTTATTAACATTTCTTGGTTGGATATTGATATTTATACCATGTTTTGTAAGAGCAATTTTAGGGAAATATGAAAGCAATCCATTTTTGCGAGAAGCCATAGAAGTACACCTAGGGAGAGATGGTCCTGATTTTGTTTGGTGGGATAGACAAAAAAAATCATAGAAATAGATTTTTCAACAGATGATAAGTTTATTATTAGTTTTTTTGAATATAGGCCGAGTTGGATTTGAACCAACGTAGGTAAACCAGCGGATTTACAATCCGCCCCCTTTAACCACTCGGGCATCGACCCTATTCCTTAATATATATTATACCTACAATAAGAATAATCTGTAAATAAGTTTTTCTTTTTATATTATTAAATAGAAATTGAAATCTAATATAAGTTACTAAGTATTAAGTATTATAATAAATGTATTATAATAAATATATCTTCTATTAAGTATTTTAACTAAATACTCTAATAATAATTTGTATTAACCTAATAAATTATTTATGAAATTAGCTTATTGGATGTACGCTGGTCCAGCCCATATAGGAACTCTTAGAATTGCAAGTTCGTTTAAAAATGTTCATGCTATTATGCATGCTCCATTAGGTGATGATTATTTTAATGTTATGCGATCTATGCTAGAAAGAAAACGGGATTTTACTCCAGTAACCGCTAGTGTTGTCGATAGGCATGTTTTAGCTAGAGGATCACAGGAAAAAGTTGTTAATAATATTAGTCGCAAAGACAAAGAAGAAAAACCTGATTTAGTAGTGTTAACCCCTACTTGTACTTCAAGTATATTACAAGAAGATCTACAAAATTTTGTTAATAGGGCTTCAATTGAAGCCCAAGCTGATGTTTTACTAGCTGATGTTAATCATTACCGAGTTAATGAAATGCAAGCTGCTGACCGAACTTTGGAACAAATTGTACAATTTTATATAAAAAAGGCTCAAAAAAGTAATCAATTAGATATAAATAAGACCGATGAACCTTCAGTGAATATTATAGGTTCATTCAATCTAGCCTTTCATAATCAGCATGATATTGCAGAATTGAAGAGATTAATGTTTGACTTAAATATAAAGATAAATACTATTATTCCTGAAGGTGCGTCGGTCCAACAGCTAAAAGATTTACCTAAAGCCTGGTTTAATCTTGTACCTTATAGGGAAATTGGATTGTTAACTGCCAAATATTTAAAAGAAAAATTTCAAATCCCCTTTATTGATATAACACCAATGGGTATAATTGAAACAGCTAGTTGTATAAGAAAAATGCAATATATTTTAAATGATAAGAAAGTAAATGTTAATTTTGAAAAATATATTGATATACAAACTCGTTTTTTGTCACAATCAGCTTGGTTTTCTAGATCTATAGATTGCCAGAATTTGACCGGAAAAAAAGCAATAGTATTTGGTGATTCGACGCATGCAGCAGCTATGACAAAAATTTTAACAAGAGAGATGGGTATTTCTGTTGTTTGGGCAGGGACTTACTGTAAATACGATAAATCATGGTTTGAAAAAGAAATTGGTGACTTATGTGAAGAAATCATTATTACAGATGATCATAATTTGATCGGTGATTTAATAGCTAAAGTTGAACCAGCAGTTATATTTGGCACTCAAATGGAAAGACATGTAGCTAAACGTTTAAATATTCCCTGTGGGGTTATATCAGCGCCAGTTCATATTCAAAATTTTCCATTAAGTTATCGACCGTTTTTAGGTTATGAAGGAGCAAATCAAATCGCGGATTTAATTTATAATTCTTTTACCTTAGGCATGGAAGATCATTTGTTAGAAATTTTTGGCGGTCACGACACAAAGGAAGTCTTAAGTCCTACGTTATCTGTTAATAATAATCCTTTCGAAATTAAATGGAATTTGGAAGCCCAATCTGAATTAAAAAAAATACCAGGCTTTGTTAGAGGTAAAATTAAAAGAAATACAGAGAAGTTTGCACAAAAAAAACAATTAAAAACTATTACTTTAGAAGTAATGTATGCAGCTAAAGAAGCTATATCTTAAATGCTTTAAGGTTATTTTGACAACATTTATAAATTACTCATATAATATACGCTTAACTGCGTATAAGATACTTACGGGACGTAGCGCAGTTTGGTAGCGTATCTGCTTTGGGAGCAGGGTGCCGCAGGTTCAAATCCTGCCGTCCCGACTAATAGTTATATATTATTAAAAAATTAATTTGTCGATGATAATTACTTGTATTACTTCTATCAATTGATATGCGGAGTAGAGCAGCTTGGTAGCTCGTTGGGCTCATAACCCGGAAGTCGCAGGTTCAAATCCGGCCTCCGCTAGAGAATAAATTTATACTTATGGATTTAGAAATTCATTAAATTTTCAGGCTAAACTTTTTAATTATTTTAATAATGTCTAGTTATCAAAATAAATATATGCCAATTTTTGGTGGCAGTACCGGGGGTTGGCTTCGTTCTGCCGAGTTTGAAGAAAAATATGTAATTACTTGGAATTCTGAAAAAGAACAACTTTTTGAAATGCCTACTGCTGGAACGGCCCTAATGTTATTAGGTCAAAACCTTCTCTATTTAGCACGTAAAGAACAATGCTTAGCTTTAGGGATGCAGTTAAGAAAGTTGAAAATAAAAGATTACAAAATTTATAGAATTTTTCCAGGTGGAGAAATACAATTTTTACATCCAAAAGATGGTGTTTTTCCTGAAACCTCAAATAAAGGTAGAATTCCTGTCGGAAAAAGAGATTTTTCTATTGGAAAAAATCCTAACCCAGCTTCTATTAAATGGAAATAAATTCTTTTTTCTAGTACCTTAGGGTAAAATAATTTTTATCCTAGAGAACTACCTTTTCTTGTTACTTATAATCGTTTCCGTTTCTTAATTTGTGGTTTTGAATTAGTTAAAAATTCCAATAAATATAAAACTTTTAATATTTATTGGAATTTTCTTAAACCTATAAAAATATAGGAGAGATGGCAGAGATGGTCGATTGCGTCTGATTTGAAATCAGATGAACGTTTAAGCGTTCCGTGGGTTCGAATCCGACTCTCTCCTTATTTAATTTTTACTTGAAGATAAAAATTTTGGGATTTGCTCAAAAATAAATTATTGCTATATAATTCAAATATTATATAGTAATATTTTATTTTTAAAGATTAACTAATTAAGTATGGCAAATAATAAAGCAGCAAAAAAACGTATAAAAATCAATAAACGAAATAATATTAGAAATAATTCATATAACTCTTTAATGAAAACTTCTAAAAAGAAATTTATAAATAATGTTGAAATATATAATAAGGAGTTTACTGAAAAAAATAAAATAATTGTTAAAGAGTCTCTAATTTTAGCTATAAGGCAAATTGATAAGGCAGCTAAAAAGAAAATCATTCATAAAAATACTGCAGCTAGGAAAAAATCAAATCTATGTAAAAAGATTTCTATCTTTCTAAATATTTAATGAGTAAAGGTAAAATGGCAAATAGGTGGGAAAATAAACGACAAACGTTTGCTATGAGACTTCCAGATTTATCAGAAGTTCAAAGAGTAAGCTTTTGTTGGCTTTTAACAGAGGGTATAGCAGAAGAGCTTATTAATTATCCTTCTATTATGAATAAAAAAAGTGGTATAGAACTGTTAATTTATGGGCAAGAGTATAAAATACATTACCCTAATTTTAATATATTAAGCGCTTTACAAAAACGCGGAAATTTTAATTTACGAATTTACGTTCTAATGTCATTGAAAAAAAAAGAAATGATAAAGAATGGACTTCTACAACAAGAAGATTTTTCTAATAAAGAAAGAGTCTTTTTTGGTGAAATTCCTCTAATGACTGAAAAAGGGACTTTTATATTTAACGGGTGTGAAAGAGTTATTGTAAGTCAAATAATTCGAAGTCCAGGGTTATATTACAGAAGAATTCAAAAAGAAAAAAAAGTTTTTTATGAAGGAACAATCATTTCTAAATATGGATCTTGGTTAACTTTTGAACTGGAGTATAATTTAATTTGGGTGAAAGTTGATAAGCAGTATAAAATACCTATAAATTGGTTTTTAGTTGGATTTTTTCTAGAAGAAGAGGAAATTTATCAAACAGTTCAAAATTATGAATTTCTTAGTAAAAGTGTCCGATCTCTTAATTCCGTTATATATGAAAAAATGTTTCAAAAGACCAATTTTGAAAGTTATAATAAAAGTATTCTTCTAGTGATCTTCCGTGTTCGAGAACTTATAACTGAAAAGATTTTAAATAAAAATTTTTATGATCTTGGAGAAGTTGGTCGTATTAAACTTAATAAAAAATTAGCGATTAATTTGCCAATTAATATAAGAATTATAACCTCTTTAGATATTTTGAAAGCTATTGATAAATTGATTTCGATTAGTTTTTATAATGAAAAATTAGACGATATAGACAATTTAGAAAATCGAAGGGTACGTTCTGTTGGCGAACTTTTGCAACTTCAAATACGAGTAGCACTAAATCGACTAAAAAAAAATATTATTGCAAGTGAAAAATTAACTTCAGAAATGTTTAGAGTCAAAAAAATACAAAATCAGACTAACATAAAGCAAATGAAATCTATCCAATATCTTCGAAAAGAAAAAAGTTCGAAAGAGATGACATTAATGCCTAGTGCACTCGTCACCTCAAAGATTTTAACTGCTTCTATTAGAGAATTTTTTGGATTAAGTCCATTATCTCAATATTTTGATGAAATAAATGCCTTGGCACAACTAACACATAAACGTAGGATTAGTTCATTAGGCCCAGGCGGCTTAAATAGTGAACATGTAAGTTTTGCTGCAAGAGATATACATCCAACGCAGTATGGACGACTTTGTCCTATTGAAACCCCAGAGGGACAAAGAGCTGGTTTAATTTCTTCTTTGGCAACTCATGCTCAAATAAATAAATATGGATTTATTACGACCCCTTTTTTTAGGGTATATAAAGGAAAAGTGTTAAAAGACTCCCCACCTATTTATTTAACAGCTGAAAAAGAGAAGATGTATAAAGTTGCTTCAGCAGATGTTTTACTAACAAAAGATTACTTTTTCCAAGCTACCTCTGTTCCTGTACGTTTTTATAATGAATTTATAATAGTTGAAGGAACTAATGTTGATTTTATAGCTGTTTCTCCTATACAAATTATTGCCGCTGGTGCTTCACTAATTCCTTTTTTGGAACACAATGATGCTAATCGTGCTTTAATGGGATCAAATATGCAAAGACAAGCTGTTCCGTTACTCTACCCTAAAAAACCTATTATTGGAACAGGAATTGAACACCAAATAGCGATTGATTCACTAGTAGTAATTATTAATTTGTTAAATGGTATTGTTGATTCTGTTTCTTCAGACCAAATTATAATTTTAGACATTGAAAATATAGGAAGTTCAAAAATTTACTTTTTAGATAAATATCGTCGTTCAAATCAAGAAACAATAATTAACCAAAAACCTTTAGTTTGGCCGGGTGAAATGGTTAAACCTGGTCAAACTATTGCCGATGGACCAGGAACGGATGGAGGAGAATTAGCATTAGGACAAAATTTAATGGTTGCTTATATGCCTTGGGAAGGTTATAATTATGAGGATGCTATTTTAGTTAGTGAAAGATTATTACACAATGATCTCTTTACTTCTATTCATATTGAAAGATATGAGCTTCAATTAATGGATAATAGTATGAAGATAGAAGAAATAACAAAATCAGTTCCAAATATTGAAACAGAAGCAATTTCGAATTTAGATATAAATGGCATTATAAAAAAAGGTACATTTGTAAAAGGTGGTGATATTCTTGTTGGTAAAATTACTCCAATAATGGAAGAAGAAGAATTACCAGAAAGTAAATTACTTAGAGCTATTTTTAATATTAAGTCTCCAGAACCCGAAGATACTTCCTTACGAGTACCAAAAGGTATTTCAGGTAGAGTTATCGAGGTACAAACAGCTTCAAGAGAAAAAGGCGATAATTTAGAATCAGGTGTTTATGAATGGATATGTATTTTAATTGCTCAAACGAAAAAAATTAAAATTGGGGATAAACTTTCAGGTCGACATGGTAATAAGGGTGTGATCTCAAAATTAATTCCCACTTATGATATGCCCTTTTTACCCGATGGTACAACTATAGATGTTATTTTAAATCCATTAGGTGTACCTTCACGAATGAATGTAGGTCAAATTTTTGAATGCCTATTAGGTTTTGCTGGTGATTATTTAAATCATAGATTTAAAGTTTTACCATTTGATGAAATGTATCGTAAAAATGCTTCTCGTATTTTCATAAATAAAACATTAAAAAGCGCCGCTTATAAAACTAATAAACCCTGGATATTTAATAAGTCTTTTCCTGGTAAAGTCATATTAAAAGATGGTAGAACTGGTGAAATCTTTAACAACCCTGTTCTAGTTGGAAAACCTTATATTTTGAAATTAATTCATTTAGTTGACAAAAAAATGCATGCACGTTCTACAGGGTCATATTCTTTAATTACTCAACAACCACTAGGAGGAAAATCTAAGCATGGAGGACAAAGATTTGGGGAAATGGAAGTTTGGGCATTAGAAGCTTTTGGTGTAGCATATACTCTTCAGGAACTATTAACTATAAAATCAGATGATATTAATGGCCGTCATGAAGTTTTTAATGCCATTATTAATGGCCGACCTATACCAGAACCGGGTATACCTGAATCTTTTAAAGTTTTACTTCGAGAATTAAATGCTTTGGGGTTAGATATTACTACTCATCAACTTCGTAAATCTGAAAGTGGTGAAATCAAATCTTTTAATGTTAATCTATTAACCCTCCTTAAATCGAAATTATTATAACAAGTAAGTTTTACTAAAAAAATAAATTTATATTTAAATGAAAACTATAGAAGAACAATTTGAATATATAAGAATTAATTTGGCTTCTCCTCAAAGAATTAAAGAATGGTCACAAAAAACTTTACCTACAGGCGAAGTTATCGGAGAAGTAACTGAACCTGAAACTATTAATTATCGGACACATAAACCAGAAAAAGGAGGATTATTTTGCGAAAAAATTTTTGGACCAGTTAAAAATTGGGAATGTGCTTGTGGTCGTTATAAGCATAGAGATGATGAAATCAGCATTTGTGAAACCTGTGGTGTTGAATTAACTGAATCTCGAGTCCGTCGTCATAGAATGGGCTATATTAAATTGTTAACACCTGTTGTACATATTTGGTATTTAAAAGGAGCACCAAGTTTTTTAGCCTCGATTTTGGATTCTCCTATAAGTCGAATTGAAACTATCATCTATAGTGGAAAAGAATCAGAACAAGATCAGGAGGTTTTGAAATATGAAGATTTTTTTCCTGAGAATCAATTACCTGGATTTGTATTTGGGAAAAAGCCTCAAGGGGCTGAAATTTTATATGACAAATTAAAAAATATTGATTTAAAAATAGAAATTGAAACGAACCGTAATATAATGTTTTGCTCCACCGTAACAAAAGTGGTGGAAGCAGCAATTAAAAGAATTCGTATATTTGAAAATTTTTTATCAACAAATACCAGACCTGAGTGGATGATTTTACAATTTCTTCCTGTTCTTCCACCAGGTATTCGTCCAATGGTAAAGTTAGAAAATGGAAGATTCGCAACTTCAGATCTAAATGAGTTATATCGAAAAATTATTATTAGGAATAAAAGACTAAAAAGATTGTTATCAGTACATGCTCCAAGTATTGTTATAATTACTGAAAAACGGATGATTCAAGAATCGGTAGATACACTTATTGACAATGGAAAACGAGGCTCAAAGGTAGTAGATGCAAATCGACGACCATTAAAATCATTAGCTGATATTATTGAAGGTAAACAGGGTCGATTTAGACAAAATTTATTAGGTAAAAGAGTAGATTATTCTGGTCGATCTGTTATTATTGTAGGGCCTAAACTTCAGTTAAACCAATGTGGTTTACCCTATGAGATGGCAATTGAATTGTTTTTACCATTTATTATTTATAAATTACTATCACAAGGATTATGTCATTCAATAAAAAAGGCCAAAAAAATTATTCATAGTAATCAACCCTTTATTTGGTATCTAACAAAAGAAATCTTAAGTAAACATCCAATTATTTTAAATAGGGCTCCAACCCTACATCGATTAGGAGTACAAGCCTTTGATCCAGTATTAGTTAAAGGACGAGCAATTCAACTACACCCGTTGGTTTGTCCTGCATTTAATGCCGATTTTGATGGTGATCAAATGGCAGTACATATTCCCTTATCTTTTGAATCTCAATTAGAAACAAGATTATGTCTTTTAGCTCCAAATAATTTTCTATCTCCAGCGACTGGAGAGCCAAATATTCAGCCATCACAAGATATGATTTTGGGTTTTTATTATTTAACTACTCATAATAGACTAGGATTAAAAGGTGCAAATAACTATTTTTCGAGTTTCCATGAAGTTCTATCTGCATATCAACATAAACAATTAAAAGTACATTCTCCTATTTGGGTTCGATGTTCCAATGAACTTCTACTAGATAGTAAATTAAAATTTATTAAAACTATTATTACTAATAATAATAGAAAACTTCATATTTATAACAATCTCCAACGAAAAGAAACATCAGAGGGTAAACTCTTAGTTCAGTATATTCGTACTACACCAGGTCGCATTATTTTTAACCAATGTCTAAACGATATATTAAATAATTAATATTAAATTAAAAGAGAAAAGATAATGTTGAGAAAGTCAAAAATATTTTCCAATAATATTATTAATAAAAAAGAATTAAAAAAAATTATTGAATGGGCTTTTAATAATTATGGTCAACAAAAAGCTGCTTATTTTGTCGATCAATTAAAAGAAATGGGATTTAAATATGCTACAAAGTCTGGTATCTCAATAAGTATAGAAGATTTACGTATTCCTGCATCAAAAGTTACTTTGATGCAGGCTGCTACTAAAGAAGTTTTTTTCACTGAATCAAGAGCTAATAATGGAGCAATTACGGAAGTAGAAAGATTTCAGAAAATTATTTCTATTTGGAATAGAACTAGTGAAGAATTAAAAGAACGCCTTATAGACTTTTTAAAAAAAAATGACCCATTAAATTCAGTCTATGTGATGGCATTTTCAGGAGCACGTGGTAATATTTCACAGGTTCGTCAATTAATAGGTATGAGAGGTTTAATGTCTGATCCAAATGGGCAAATTATTGATCGAGCCATTACAGCAAATTTTCGTGAAGGTTTATCCATTACTGATTATATCATTTCATCTTATGGCGCACGTAAGGGTTTAGTTGATACTGCTATAAAAACTGCAGATTCTGGTTACTTAACTAGAAGGCTTGTAGAAGTTGCACAAAGTATTATAATTAGCCAACTTGATTGTCAAACAAAACGTGGTATTGTTTTACAACAGGACAATAAAGAATTTTTGTCAACAAAAGAACTTCTTTATGGTCGCATTTTAGCTTCTTCAATCTACAAACCAAAGACAAAGGAAATTATTGGTTTTCGAAATCAACGCGTAACCTCTTCTCTAATTGAACAAATAATTAAATTCAACATTCTAAAAATACTAATCCGATCTCCCTTAACTTGTGAATGCCGTAGATCAATTTGCCAACATTGCTATGGAGAAAATTTAGCCTCAGGCAATCTTGTTGAATTGGGAGAGACAGTTGGTTTAATTGCTGCTCAATCAATTGGTGAACCTGGAACTCAATTAACAATGAGGACTTTTCATACCGGAGGAGTTTTTACAGGTCAATTAACTAGACAAGGACGTGCTGAATGTTCAGGTTACGTCATTTTTTTGCCAACTTTAAAAGTAATTCCTTATCGTACATCTTATGGTGAGGATGTGGTTATGAGCGAAAATCAATCTTCGTTAAAGATTATAAATTATGCTAATGAAGATATTAAAGTTAAAGTCGAGTCTCGAACTCTAATTCTTGTAAATAATCATAATTATATAAAACGTAATCAGGTTTTATTTGAAGCAGCACCTAAAATAAAAGATATAAATTTAGCTCAAAAAGAAATAAAATATATTTATGTAAAGGAGGGGGGAGAAATTATTCTTGAAAGAAATGGTTTTCCACAAAATTGTGAGAGTGAAGATTTTACTAAGCGTAGTAAAAAAAATTATATTTTTTGGGTTTTATCAGGAAGAGTCTTTAGTTTATCTTTTAATACTAACTTGAAAGTTCGAAAATTAGAAAAAATTTATAAGAATCAAGCTTTGGCACAATCTAAAATTATTACTACTATAGGTGGATTTATTTATATATATCGTTGCAAATTAACTCAACGAGTAATGGGTCTAAAGATTCAAAATTATTTTCAAAGTCAAAATAACTTTAAGATTTTTTTAGAAAACAATAATTTAGAAATTCTTCATTGTAAAATATATTTATCTCATAATCATGAGATAATTTTAAAACCAAAATTATTTCATAATCGAATATTTTCAATAGGGTTTTTACAAAATAATAAATATAAAACAAAAACAGGTGGATATTTCTATATCTCTAATTATTACAAACCAAATTTATCGAAGAGTAATGAAATTAATAAATTAAATTATAAACTAAAATTTGGGTCAACGATTTTTTATATACCTGAAGCTAAGATTCAAACAAATACAAACAAAAAAGATTTTAAGTTTAAAGATGGTAGTTATATAGAAAGGCATCAAGAAATTTTTCCAAATTATTTCGCTACCATAGCAGGTTTTCTTAAATTCGAAGGGGAAAAACAAATTAAGTGTGTTACTATTAAACCCGGAGAAAAATATTTATTAGAAGATAATATTGATTTTTTTCGAACACTTAGTGAACAAGTTTATTTCCCTGGAGAATTAGCAGGAAATCAATTTAGCATTAAAGTATTAAGCTATTTAGAAATTATTACTGATAATAATAACATTTATTTATATATTCGGCCTATAATTCGTTACGAGTTCACAACTCTAAGCTATAATAAAATTTTGAAATCAAATATCTTTGATATTACTAATCTAAAAATTAAGAATTTTAATTTGCGAGTATCATCAGGTCAACAAATTCAAATTGACGAACCAATCCAAATCTTGGATTCGACTATCACAATTGATTCTTTTTTGCAATCAAATGATACAGAAGTACTTTTTGAGTTTAAAGAGGTAAAAAGAAAAAATTCTTATATTAAAGTGAATTTGCTTTATTCGCAAAATTTTATTTTTGATAATATAATTCCCAATGAAATAAAAAAGACAGATATATTTCTAAACTTGATTGTAGAAGATAATCAATTTACTGATCCTTATAGCATTATAGCATCTTTTGATACCCTAATGCAATTTAATAATTTTGTTTATACTATTAAAACAAAGCGTAATAATATAAAATCAAATATGTTATTAACAACCAAATCTGATTATCAAGAAATTTTTTTAGATACCCATAATCATCAGTATAAACAAGCTCAATTGATTTATAGGAATAGCTTATTTCCTAATAATGTTTGTATTAAAAATTCAGGATTATTAAAAAGTGTGATAGGCAATAAAATTACGCTACACCTAGGTGAACCTTACTTTTTCTCTAAAGGTGCTTTAATTCGAAAACTACCTGGAGATTATATTAAAAAGCAGGAAAATTTTGGACAATTAATCTATGAAAGGTTGAAAACTGGTGATATCGTCCAAGGATTACCAAAAATTGCTGATATTTTAGAAGCCCGTAGACCTAAAGTTGAAGCTTTACTTTCAACGCGACAAAGTTTTATTAAAGCTATTAAATATACTGACGAATTAATTATAATTATCACAAAACCTAATAGAGGCTATGAATATTTCACAACTCCTCGTTCGGAAAGGTTATTAATCAAAAAACATGAATCTATATGTATCGGTCAACCTCTAACGGAAGGACCTTTAAATCCACACACGCTTCTTCATATTTATTTTCATTACTTTTATTCTCTTGGAACATTATCAATTTATGAATCTGCTTATAGAAGTCTTAAAAAGTTACAAATCTTTCTATTAATGTCTGTTCAGGATATTTATATGTCTCAAGGAGTTATTATTTCAGGGAAACATGTAGAATTAATCGTTAGAGAAATGACCCATAAAGTCTATATAGAATATCCTGGAAAAACTACTTTTTTACCCGGTGATATTATAAATTTAGATCAGGCGCAATATATTAATCAGTCTCTTAAAACTCGATATAAACTAGGGTTTCGTCCAATTTTATTAGGGATTACAAAATCCTCTTTAAAAACCGATGGATTTTTGGCCGCAGCAAGCTTTCAGGAAACAACAAAAGTTTTAACTCATGCTGCTCTTCAAGGAAAAACTGATTGGTTAAGAGGATTAAAAGAGAATGCTATAACAGGTAGATTAATACCAGCAGGTACTGGTTTTTATTTGGATCAAGATATTACGTATAATAAAATTTTACTACCAAACAGATTAATAAATAAACAAAATAATTTAAATTTAAAAAAACAGTTAAGGTCAAAACAAAAACAATTTAAAAATCTGATAAAATTTAAATATAATTATTAATATAACGTAATAATTTTCAACTTCCCTAATCTATATTGACTACTTTAGTAAAAAGTCTAGAAATCTATTATATATTATATATTATAATAGGTAGCAATAGAGAAAGAAATTTCCCTTTATTGCAAATGATATAACATAAATATAAAAAAGGATTATTAATGCTATGGCTAAAATTGAATTGGCTCAACTTCTAGAAGCAGGAGTACACTTTGGACATAAAGCTCAACGATGGAATCCAAAAATGTTTCCGTATATCTATGCTGAACGTAATGGTATACATATTTTGGACTTAATTCAAACAACAGAGTTTTTGAAAAGGGCTTGTGACTTTAGTAAAAAAGCATCGTCTAAAAATCAAACATTTTTATTCGTTGGTACAAAAAGACATACTGCTTCTTTAGTTGCAAGTGAAGCACAAAAATGCGGTGCATTTTATATTAATCACCGATGGTTAGGGGGAACATTAACAAATTGGGTAACTATAAAAGAGCGAATTGAGCGGTTAAATAATCTGGAAGAGCAAGAAAAACTAACTTCTTTTAAAAATTTGCCTAAAAAAGAAGCGTCAAATTTAAAAAAAGAACTAGAAAAACTGAAAAAATATTTTAATGGAGTCAAGGGAATGAAAAAGATACCAGATATTTTAATAATAATTGATCAAAAACGTGAAATTATTGCTATTCAAGAAGCGATTTCTTTAAATATTCCAATTATATCAATTATTGACACTAATTGTGATCCAAATTTAGCCACAATACCCATACCTGGTAATGATGATTCAATTCGATCCATAAAGTATATTATCAAAAATATAGCAGATAGTATTTGCTTAGGACAGCAAAATTATTTAAAAAATTAAACATTATAGTAAATTATTAATTTAAAATATTTATTATTATTATGATATTAGAAATTAGTTCAACATTAGTTAAAGAGCTTAGAGAACAAACCGGAGCCGGAATGATGAATTGTAAAAAAGCTTTACAAGAAACAAATGGAAATTTTGACGAAGCCATTAGAAATTTACGCAAAAAAGGTCTAGCCTCTGCAGATAAAAAAGTTGATAGAAATGCCAGTGAAGGTCTTGTGACTAGTTACATCCATACGGGTGGAAAGATTGGTGTTTTAGTAGAAGTAAATTGCGAAACTGATTTTGTTGCACGTCGCGAAGAATTTCAAGAGTTGGTTAAAAATATTGCTATGCAAATTGCCGCTTCACCTGAAGTACTTTATATTAAAATGGATGATGTGCCAAAAGAAATTTTTCAAAGTGAAAAAGAAATGGAATTAAATAAAAATGATTTAGATAATAAGCCTGAGGAGATTAAAAATAAAATTATTTTAGGTAGGGTTGAAAAAACTTTAAAAAAGTTAAGTTTAATCGATCAACCGTTTATTCGGGACCCTAATATTACAGTTGAAGAACTAGTAAAAGAAAAAATTTCTCTTTTTGGGGAAAATATAAAAATCAAGAGATTTACGCGTTACATATTGGGCACTTAATATTACATGATATAAAAGTTTTAAAGTTAAAATTTTTCTTTTTTATCTCATTTAAACTATACTTAAGTATCGTGGTATTGATATTCAGACTTATTTTTACATTTATCGAAGTTAGTATACTTTATTTATTTATTAAACTTAAATATGAATACTTTGCAGAGTACTAGTTTAATTAATTTTAACTCATTATTTTTTTTATCGGACATTGAAGTTGGTAAGCATTTTTATTTAGAATTAAATGGCATTACTTTCCATGGTCAAGTATTGGTAGTTAGTTCTATTGTTATTTTAATAGTATTTATATTTTCTTTTTTAGGTACTTCAAATAAAAATATAATTCCAAATGGTTGGCAAAATTTTATGGAATCAGTTGTTGAATTTATTAAAGATATAGCTGTAAATCAACTTGGCGAAAGCGCCTATAGACCATGGTTACCATTCATTGGTACAATATTCCTATTTGTCTTTGGTTGTAACTGGGCAGGTGCTGTAATTCCTTGGAAATTAATCAAGCTTAATGAAGGTGAGTTTGCAGCTCCGACCAACGATATAAATACCACAGTAGCTTTAGCATTATTAACATCATTCACCTATTTTTATGCAGGCTTTAGTACAAAAGGATTCGGTTATTTTAAACGTTATATAGAACCAACGCCTATTTTATTACCAATTAATATCTTAGAAGATTTTACAAAACCTCTTTCTTTAAGCTTTAGACTATTTGGAAATGTTTTAGCTGATGAATTAACTGTTTCAGTTTTAACCGTATTAGTTCCTTTATTTATACCATTACCAGTAATGCTTTTAGGCGTTTTTGCTAGTTCAGTTCAAGCCCTGATTTTTTCAACATTAGCTGGAGCTTACATCGCTGAATCTGTTGAAGGACATTAATTTAATTTCAATCAAAAATATTAGAAATTTGTTAATTTTCTGTTACTTAACCCACGAATAAATTATATGGATCCACTTGTTTCTGCTGCTTCTGTTATAGCCGCTAGTATTGCTGTTGGTTTAGCTGCAATCGGTCCAGGAATTGGACAAGGAACTGCAGCTGGTCAAGCTGTTGAAGGTATTGCTCGTCAACCGGAAGCTGAAAATAAGATTCGTGGTACTTTACTTTTAAGTTTTGCCTTTATGGAAGCATTAACTATTTATGGTCTGGTTGTAGCGTTGGCATTATTGTTTGCAAACCCTTTTACTAATTAAGAATTAACTAAGACGTGATTAATATATTATTTAAAGCGTCTTAGATATTTGTGGTGTAAAAGTCAAGTGTTATATTTATTGAATAAAAATTTAATTTCTAATATTAAAAATGTTTTATAATTCAACTCTAATAATAGTTACTGAAAAGACAGGAGGACTTTTTGACTTTGATGGTACTTTACCGGTTATAGGTCTACAATTTATAGTTTTTATGTTTATTTTAAACTCTATTTTGTACAATCCCCTTTTAGATATTATTGATGAAAGAAATACTTATATAAAAAGAAGCTTGGATGAAGCTGCAAAGATTTTGACAAAGGCTAATCAGTTGAATGAGAAATTTGATGAGAAAACATCGAAGGCTCGAAAAGCTGCCAAATTAGATCTTGTAATTTATCAAAATTTATATAAAGATATCTTGGAGGAAAAAATGAAATCTTCTCAAATTTTTATTGATGATTTTATTACTGAAACAACTGAAAATTTTGAAAGTAATAAAGATGAGATATTAATCAGTTTTGATAATGAAATTGATTCTCTAACTAGTCAAATCATGACTAAAATTCTTAGTTAATTTTGAGAACATTTTTTAACCAGATATAAATTTGAACCTATAAAAATTTATAAATATTAAATAATAATCTATAATGAGTTAATTAAAATGAAAAGTTATATAAATTGTATTATAGCTAATTCTAGTGAGGAGTTTAATATTTCACTAAATCCTGATATATTTGAAACAAATATAATAAATATAATTTTATTATTAGGGATACTTTTCGTTGTAATAAAGAATTTTTTAACAGAAAATCTTACAAGTCGTAAAGAAAAAATTGTAGAAATCATAGAAAGTGCTGAAGCTCAATTAACAGATTCCAATAATCGTTATATAGAAGCACAAAAACAATGGGCCCAAGTGGATATTATTATAAAAGAAATAAATCAACAAATGGAAACTACAAAGAGAAATCTCTTGAAACTTAAATGGAATCAAACCAAAGAAGATCTTTCGAAGAAATTCGCAATAGCAATAGAGATTTTACATAATCGAGAAAATAAAATTTTTGCTGATGTAATTAGAGAAGTTTCGAAAAAAGCCTTAAATCGAGTTATTAGTAAACTTGTAAATCAGTTAGGAAAAGTTGAACAATCAGCAATTATAAATCGTAAAATAGCTCAATTAGGAGATTAAATATGGCTAACACAATAGTTGGTTTCAAAATAGCAAATCCATATTCTGAAGCGCTATTACAATTAGGCTTAAATTTGTACTTAAAGGAAGATAGAGCTGATACTCAAGTTTTTTTTCAAATCATTTTTGATATGGAAAATTTACTAACTTTATTAAAATTAACACCAACCTTAGAAAAATATCTTTCTAATCCTTTAATTCCAGATGAAGATAAAAAGAATGTTTTGGAGAAATGCCTAACAAAAAAAACTAGTCTCACAACAAGGAATTTTCTAATGCTTTTAGTAGATAAAAAAAGAATAGGATTTATTGAGCCTATTATTCAAATTTTTCTAAATAAGGCATATGAATTTGTTTGTTTAAAATTTGTGGAAGTTTATTCTGCTTCTGCCTTAACTAAAGATCAAAAAGACCAATTAATTGAAAAACTTAAAATATTGTTAGGGCCGCAATTTATTACATCAAAAGTTTACTACTCAAAAATTAATGTAACATTCAGAATAGATAAGGGGATTTTAGGTGGCTTTATTATTAAAGTAGATTCAAAAATTATTGATTTAAGTCTAAGGGGTGAACTAGACGGTTTGGCAAAACAGTTGGAAACAAGTTTAATAATATGAAAAGATTTATTCATATTTGCTGTGATTTTTAAAAGTAATTCGTTTTATCTTTCTCTAATTTAAAGTTCTTATATTAAGTATTAAGCAAGAAAAAATTTAAAAGTCTATGACGAATCCAAACGAAATAAGTAATATTATCAGAAAACAGATTGAAGATTATAGTACGGATCTAAGTATTGATATTATTGGTACTGTCCTACAAGTAGGGGACGGTATTGCTCGTGTTTATGGCTTAGATGAAGTTATGGCTGGGGAATTACTTGAATTTGATGAAGGAACAATTGGTATTGCACTGAATCTAGAAAATGACAATGTTGGAGCTGTACTAATGGGAGATGGACGAGAAATATTAGAGGGAAGTACAGTAAAAGCAACAGGACGAATTGCACAAATTCCGGTTGGTGAAAATTTATTAGGCCGTGTTTTAGATCCCTTAGCCCGAGCTATTGATGGGAAAGGTGAAGTTCAAACTAGAGAAACACGTCTTATTGAGTCTATGGCTCCAGGTATTATTAGTCGAAAATCTGTTTGTGAACCCTTACAAACGGGTATTACTGCAATTGATGCAATGATTCCAATTGGTAGAGGACAACGTGAGCTAATTATAGGGGATCGGCAAACGGGAAAAACATCAATAGCTTTAGATACAATTATTAATCAACAAGGTGAAGATGTTGTTTGTGTTTATGTCGCGATTGGCCAGAAAGCTTCCTCTGTTGCTCAAGCTGTTACTACATTACAAGAAAGAGAAGCTTTATCCTATACTGTTATCGTTGCAGCAAATGCAGATCAACCTGCAACATTACAGTATATTGCACCTTACACAGGTGCGGCCATAGCTGAATATTTTATGTATACGGGTAAACATACTTTAGTTATTTACGATGATTTATCAAAACAAGCATCAGCATATCGTCAGATGTCTTTACTATTACGTCGGCCTCCTGGAAGAGAGGCTTATCCTGGTGATGTTTTTTATCTACATTCTCGTTTATTAGAACGAGCTGCAAAATTAAATGATACACTTGGAAGTGGAAGTATGACGGCGTTACCGATTATTGAAACACAAGCAGGCGATGTTTCTGCATACATTCCTACAAATGTAATTTCTATTACTGATGGTCAAATCTTTTTATCTGGTGACTTATTTAATTCAGGATTACGTCCAGCAATAAATGTTGGTATTTCAGTATCTCGTGTTGGTTCTGCTGCACAAATAAAAGCAATGAAAAAAGTAGCTGGAAAGCTTAAATTAGAATTGGCGCAATTTGCTGAATTAGAAGCATTTTCACAATTTGCTTCAGATTTAGATAAAGCAACACAAGCTCAGTTAGCTCGTGGACAAAGATTAAGAGAAATTTTAAAACAAGCACAAAACTCACCTATTCCTGTTGCTGAACAAGTAGCAATTATTTATATTGGAACAAATGGATTTTTAGACGATTTAGAGATTGGTGATATTTCATCTTTTTTAAAAAGTTTACGTGAATATATAACAAATTCTAAATCTGAATATTTAGAAATTATTAACTCCTCAAAGGAGTTAACACCTGAAGCAGAAATGATTTTGAAAGATGCTATTACTGATGTAAAAAAGACCTTTAAAATTTAATAAATAACTGTTTTTAAATTTCTTTTTTGTGGTAAACTTGAAAGTTTGCCACAAAAACGAAATTTGCTTTCTTTTACAAAAGGGACTTATAATTATAACTAATAAATTTAAGATGTCTTTACTCAAAAATATATCTATGTTATTTAGCATATAACTTAAGTCTAAGAACGGAGTTTAAAAACGTGATTCGTTATAGAGAAAAAATCTAAAATTATTATAGGAAAAATCTTTATGAAAAATTATATTGAAAATAAAGGCGCGCTTAATAACGAAAATCAACAGAATTCAATAAAGACAAAAACACCGGCAACTGAATCATTATTAACTCCCAGATTTTATACAACAAATTTTGATGAGATGGAAAGTCTAGATATTTCGTCAAATAGGTTAGAAATTGAAGCTACAATAAAAGAATTTCGTGTAGATTATAATCAATATCATTTTATAAGAGACCATGATTTTAATAAACCTTTAGTATACTTCGATGAAAATTCAAAATCTTTAATGATAGAATTTTTGGAACGTTCATGTACCGCTGAGTTTTCGGGTTTTTTATTATATAAGGAGTTATCCAGACATCTTAAAACAAAGAATCCTTTATTATCAGAAGGCTTTTTATTTATGTCTCGTGATGAAGCAAGACATGCTGGATTTTTAAATAAATCAATGAGCGATTTTAATGTAACGCTAGATTTAGGCTTTTTAACAAAAAGTCGAAAATATACGTTTTTTTCGCCGAAGTTTATTTTCTATGCTACTTATTTATCAGAAAAAATTGGTTACTGGCGATACATAACAATATATAAACATTTAGAACAAAATCCAGAGTATCGTGTTCATCCAATCTTTAAGTTTTTTGAAAGTTGGTGTCAAGATGAAAATAGACATGCTGATTTTTTTGCTGCAATTTTAAAATCACAACCTAAGCTATTAACAACTAACGAGGCTAAATTATGGTGCAGATTCTTTTTATTGTCAGTTTTTGCCACTATGTACCTAAATGATCTTCAAAGAAGTAATTTTTATAGATTAATTGGCTTAGATGCTAAGGAATTTGATCGTTATGTTATTCGAAAAACAAATGAAAGCGCTGGACGTCTTTTTCCTATTATGCTCGATGTAAAACATCCTTTGTTTTTTAAATACTTAGATAATTGTGCCCAAGCTAATTTATCCCTTGTAAAAATTGAGGAAAAACAACATCGTGGTTATATTATCGAAAAATTGGTATACTTTTTAAAATGTTGTTTCAATTATTATACTATCGCTAAAAATTTAGTTTATTTATACTTTTTACAACCTATAAATTCACAAAAAACATGGAACACTATCCTTTAATTAATTTTAAAAATTAATTATTGATGTATATTGATGTATAATGAACTGATAAGGAGACTATTATTATGAAAAATAATAATGCACAAATAGGAAAAATAGCTCCGGACTTTGAAGCTATAGCAGTTTTTGACGAAGAATTTGGCAAAATTCGATTATCAGATTATCGCAATAAAAAATATGTTGTTTTATTTTTTTATCCTCTGAATTTTACTTTTGTTTGTCCTACTGAAATAACGTCATTTAGTGATCGTTTTGAAGAATTTATGGATCTTGATACCGAAATCTTAGGAGTTTCTGTTGACAGTGAATATTCTCATTTGGCTTGGCTCCAAATTGAGCGGGAGGAGGGAGGTTTAGGCGAATTAACTTACCCTTTGGTTTCCGATTTGAAAAAAGAAATTACCCTTTCGTATAATGTGTTAGATGATTCAGGAGTTGCCTTACGGGGTTTATTTATTATCGATAAAAATGGTGTAATTCAGTATTCAACAACAAATAATTTGTCTGTAGGTCGTAGTGTTGATGAAACATTAAGAATTCTTCAAGCGGTTCAGTACGTGACTGAGAATCCAGATGAAGCATGTCCCGTGGATTGGGAACCAGGAGATGAAACAATTTATCTTTAAAAATCTAGAAATTAATATAATATTGATAATATCAATAATGCCAAAATTAAAAGTAAAAAAAGCGGCTAAAAAACGATATAAAACTATTAAAGGAAAAAAATTTATTCGTCGAAAGGCTTTTAAAGGACATCTTTTACAGAAGAAATCTTCAAAGCAGAAAAGAAATTTATCGACACAAATTATTGTAAGTGATTCAGATATTAAATCAATAAGAAAAATGTTAGTTTGTTAAATTTTTTCAAGTAAAAGCTATGGTTAGAGTTAAAAGAGGGAATGTCGCAAGAAAACGTAGGAAAAAAATTTTGAAGCTTGCAAAAGGGTTTCGTGGCTCTCAATCAAGGTTATTTAGAATAGCAAATCAACAAGTTATGAAAAGTTTAGTTTATGCCTATATTGGAAGAAAGGAAAAAAAACGAATATTTCGCAAGCTATGGATTGCTAGAATTAATTCTTCAGCTCGCGGATATAATATTAACTACAGTCATTTTATTTGTAAATTGAAGCAATCTAAAATTCTTTTAAATCGTAAGATGTTATCGCAATTAGCAATTTTAGATCCATCGGCTTTTTCAAACTTAATTAAAGTAACGCAATAAAAAATTTTTCAACAAATTAATTTTTTTGTTGAAAAATTTTTTGCTTAATATTTTAATTCATTTAAATATCTATTAATTTATGAACAGGACAATTTCAGTTTTAGTTGAAAAGGATTCAGGAGGATTGTTGCGTATTATTAGTTTATTAACAAGAAGAAAATTTCATATTGAAAGTATCAGCATAGCGGGATGTGAAAGAAAATATTATGAAAGAGTAACGATTGTCTTAACAAATCCAAATAAAGAAATGGATCAAGCTTATCAGTTAACTAAACAATTACGAAAATTACTTAATGTTGTATCTGTTGAAGATATTACAGCTCTTCCTAGTGTACATCGAGAACTTCTTTTGATAAAATTACAACTTAACCCTACAGAACGAAATGAAATTATTAATCTTATTAAGAATTTTGAATTTAGAATTAAAATTATCAATCTGACAGAATCGATTATAATTTTAGAGGTCATAGCAGATTCCAGAAAGGTTATTGCTCTTCAAAAAGTATTAGAAAAATATAAAATTTTAGAGTTAATTAGAACAGGAGAAATCGCTTTAACAAGAGAATAGTTGCTTAATAAATAATGATAGAGCGAAATTCCAATCATTAAACTTAAGTAATTCGAATATTAGATATTTAAGGAAAAAGTAGTTTGAAAACAATTTATTTTATTATTTTTAATATTGTTATTTGCTTATTCTGACTAATTTTAACTATATTTAGTTTCTTATTTTATCCAGATTAGTAAAATAAGAAATCAAATAACAAATATGTAGATGGTTCCAAAGGTTTGGAAGAAAAGTATAACCATGTCCCTGGTTTTTCCTGATAAGATAAGCAATCATTTACATCCCATTCAAAGACATATAATTTTTTTTTTGAAAAGAAATTTATACACAATAAAATTGTAGATTGAGGAAAAAAATAGGTTTTTATAACCCTTTTCGAATTTTCTTTGTGTTTTTTCTCGACACTAATAAAAATATTACAATTGTCTATACGTTCACAATTAAGGCAGATACACATAACTAATCATTAAGGTTGATTCTGTTTTTGCGTGGGAGCGGAGGGACTTGAACCCTCACGATTAAAAATATCAACGGATTTTCATTTCCGAATGATTTTCATCACTATTATATTACTGTAGAAAGTTAGAAATTGGACTCTTTCTTTACCATTTATGGTAGTTCCCGTCGAGTCTCTGCACCTTAAAAATTATTTATTGGCTCAAGGTTATCATATCATTAAGACTTAGAGTTCCTTGAATTTGAGAACTTACTAAAGACACCAGGTTTCTGGCGTTATGCTCAAACTTCTAAGTCCGTTGCGTCTACCATTCCGCCACGCTCCCATATAATAATCATATTATAATACATGATATATAGACCAGTCAAATTAGGCGACACCCAGATTCGAACTGGGGATAGAGGATTTGCAATCCACGGCCTTACCACTTGGCTATATCGCCTTTTATTTTATTTTTAACATATATATATATATAGTATTACACTATAATAATGTTATAAAGGTAAAAAATAATTTGCAAATTTTAATAAATAAATTATATAGATATATATATATATTACTTAATAAACTTTATCTATATAATTTATTTAAGTTCATCGATCGATAATTATTATTGTATAAAATTGTAAGGGGACTTATAATGTACTCCGTAACCTATATAGAAATAAAAAACAATTAAGAGTTCCACACCTTCGTTTGGAGAAGTGGATGCCTGAGAACGTACAGGAAAGAACTCGACTAAAAAGTGAGCGTTATGAATCTGGTGTAATACCATATGCTAAAATGGGATATTGGGATGCAGATTACAAAGTTAAAGAAACTGATATTCTAGCTCTATTTCGTATAACTCCTCAACCAGGTGTAGATCCTATAGAAGCTTCAGCTGCTGTTGCTGGTGAATCTTCAACAGCAACATGGACAGTAGTATGGACAGATTTACTGACGGCTTGTGATATCTACCGAGCGAAAGCATATCGTGTGGATCCTGTTCCAGGAACAAACGATCAATTTTTCGCATACATTGCATATGAATGTGATTTATTTGAGGAAGGTTCTCTTGCAAACTTAACTGCATCTATCATCGGTAACGTATTTGGTTTTAAAGCTGTTAAAGCATTACGTTTAGAAGATATGAGAATTCCTTATGCTTACCTTAAAACGTTCCAAGGTCCCGCTACAGGTGTTGTCGTAGAAAGAGAAAGATTAGATAAATTTGGACGTCCTTTATTAGGAGCTACTGTTAAACCTAAATTAGGTCTTTCAGGTAAAAATTATGGTCGTGTTGTTTACGAAGGTTTAACAGGTGGTCTTGATTTCCTTAAAGATGATGAAAACATTAATTCGCAACCATTTATGAGATGGAAAGAGCGTTTCTTATATTGTATGGAAGGTGTTAACCGTTCAGCAGCAGCTACAGGTGAAGTTAAGGGTTCTTATCTTAATGTTACTGCAGCAACAATTGAAAATATGTATGAACGTGCGGAATACTCTCATGCTATTGGTAGTGTTATTTGTATGATCGATTTAGTGGTTGGATATACAGCAATCCAAACCATGGCAATTTGGGCTCGAAAAGCTGAGATGATTTTGCATTTACATCGTGCGGGTAACTCTACTTATGCACGTCAAAAAAACCATGGTATTAACTTTAGGGTTATTTGTAAATGGATGCGTATGTCTGGTGTAGATCATATTCATGCTGGTACAGTTGTAGGGAAACTAGAAGGAGATCCTTTGATGGTTAGAGGATTTTATAATACACTATTATTAACTGAATTAAAAATTAATTTAGCTGAAGGGCTATTTTTCGATATGGATTGGGCATCACTTCGAAAATGTGTTCCTGTAGCATCAGGTGGTATTCATTGTGGTCAAATGCATCAACTTCTTTATTATTTAGGCGATGATGTTGTTCTACAATTTGGAGGTGGTACAATTGGTCACCCTGATGGTATACAAGCTGGTGCAACAGCAAATCGTGTTGCTTTAGAAGCAATGGTTCTAGCTAGAAATGAGGGTCGTGATTATGTTGGTGAAGGACCGGAAATTTTACGTACTGCGGCAAGTACTTGTGGACCGTTAAAAGCAGCCTTAGATCTATGGAAAGATATTACTTTTGAATATACTTCAACAGACACACCTGATTTTGTTGAAGTAGCAACTGAAAGTACTTAAATCTATTCTGCTCTATAGTTTAATTTTTACTATAAAAGAGCAGATTAATGCATTTTAATCTTTTTAATATTTTACATTAAAACAAAAGATATAAAAAATTTAGTAGTTAACTAAAAATAAAATTAAAATATTTACATTAAATAAAATAATTGAAGAGTAATGAGACTTACACAAGGATGTTTTTCATTTTTACCAGATTTAAGTGACGAGCAAATTAAAAATCAAGTTAGTTATGCTATTTCAAAAGGATGGGCCGTTAGTGTAGAATGGACAGATGATCCTCACCCCCGTAATGCGTATTGGGAGCTATGGGGCCTTCCGTTATTTGATATTAAAGACTCTGCAGCAGTTATGTATGAGTTAAATGAATGCAGAAGAATTAATCCTGAAGGCTATATTAAAATTAATTGTTATGATGCTAGTAAGGGAACAGAAAGTTGTGCTCTATCTTTTATTGTGCAACGTCCTGCCGAAGAGCCTGGTTTCTATTTAGAACGTAATGAAGTAGGTGGTCGTAATATTCAGTATACAATTTCAAGTTATGCTGTTCAAGCAAGACCTGCAGGCGATCGATACTAAGATCATTTTTATAGATTTTTTACAAGAATAAAAATTCATAAATTTTTATTCTTGTAAAAAATTTATAAAAATAATCTTCGAACTTGATATTCTAATGAATAAAAACCTAATTGTTAATTAATTTCAAGAATTCAAATAATTTTCATATTCTATAATCTTTATCTTTCAATTATACAAGATAAATTGATTTATATATTTAGGGATTTATATAAGTATTGAGATTTTTATTTTCTGTAGATTTGACAAATCTATAGATTTTATATAAAATGAAAATAAAGTTTTTCTTAAGCCCCCATCGTCTAGAGGCCTAGGACATCTCCTTTTCACGGAGAAAACAGGGATTCGAATTCCCTTGGGGGTAATTAGATAAGGAATTTAATAGTTAATTAATAGTCGACTATTAATTAGTTATAATTTTTAATTTTATTAAGTTTCTTTTTTTTTTGAAATTCATTATAATAAAGTAGTGAAAACTCAATTCTTAATAATTCTGCTTAAGGAAAATTATTTAATAAAATTTGAGCGTTTCCTATCTTTATGTTTCCAAAGAGGAAAAATTAAATGAACTCCAAAAAAAAAGAAACAAAAGTTAAAGTTTTAGTTGATCGTGATAATATTAATACTACTAGTTTTGAAAAATGGGCTAAACCAGGACATTTTTCACGTACACTATCAAAAGGTCCAAAAACAACAACCTGGATTTGGAACTTGCATGCTGATGCTCATGATTTTGATAGTCAAACAAGATCTTTAGAAGAAGTTTCAAGAAAAATCTTTAGTGCACATTTTGGACAATTAGCTATAATATTTTTGTGGATAAGTGGAATGCATTTTCATGGTGCGTATTTTTCAAATTACTTAACATGGTTAAATAATCCTACTGCTATTAAGCCTAGTGCTCAAGTAGTTTGGCCTATTGTTGGTCAAGAAATTTTAAATGGAGATGTTGGCGGAAATTTCCAAGGTGTGCAAATAACATCAGGGTTCTTTCAATTATGGCGTGCTGAAGGTATAACAAGTGAAATTGAATTATATTGGACAGCTATTGGAGGTTTAATAATGTCCGGTTTAATGCTATTTGGGGGTTGGTTTCACTATCATAAAGCTGCTCCAAAATTAGAATGGTTTCAAAATGTGGAATCAATGTTAAATCATCATTTGTCAGGGTTATTAGGATTAGGTTGTCTTGCCTGGTCAGGTCATCAAATCCATATAGCATTACCTATTAATAAATTATTAGATGCTGGTGTAGCTTCACAAGAAATTCCTTTACCTTACGAATTTCTTATTAATAGAGAGTTAATTGGCCAATTATATCCGAGTTTTAAACAAGGTTTAGTACCTTTTTTTTCATTTAATTGGAGTGAATATTCAGATTTTCTAACTTTTAAAGGCGGATTAAACCCTGTTACTGGCGGATTATGGTTAAGTGATACGGCTCATCATCATCTAGCTTTAGCAGTATTATTTATTATCGCTGGACACATGTATCGTACAAATTGGGGAATAGGTCACAGTATGAAAGAAATTTTAGAAGCTCATAAAGGACCTTTTACAGGTGCTGGTCATACTGGTCTGTATGAAATTTTAACAACTTCTTGGCATGCTCAATTAGCTATCAATTTAGCCATGATTGGGTCATTAAGCATTATAGTTGCGCATCATATGTACGCTATGCCACCATATCCCTATATCGCAACAGATTATGCTACTCAGCTTTCTCTATTTACACATCATATGTGGATTGGTGGATTTTGTGTTGTTGGTGGTGCGGCGCACGGAGCCATTTTTATGGTTCGTGATTATAATCCTGCAAAGAATTATAATAATTTATTGGATAGAGTGGTTCGTCACCGAGATTCTATTATTTCTCATTTAAACTGGGTTTGCATTTTTTTAGGATTTCATAGTTTTGGTTTATACATACATAATGATACTATGAGAGCATTAGGCCGGGCTCCTGATATGTTTTCAGATACGGGTATACCGTTAAAACCCATTTTTGCACAAACGATTCAAAATTTACATTTAATTGCGCCGACCAATACAGCGCCCAATGCTTTAACGACAGCAAGCTATATTTTTGGAGGAGATATTGTTTCAGTTGGATCAAAAATTGCCATCATGCCAATGAAATTAGGTACTGCTGATTTTATGGTTCATCATATTCATGCTTTTACAATTCATGTGACAGTTTTAATTTTATTAAAAGGCGTATTATATGCTCGTAGTTCAAAATTAATACCAGATAAAGCCAATTTAGGGTTCCGTTTTCCTTGTGATGGACCCGGCAGGGGGGGTACTTGTCAAGTCTCAGCTTGGGATCATGTATTTCTAGGTTTATTCTGGATGTATAATTCAATATCAGTAGTAATATTTCATTTTAGTTGGAAAATGCAGTCTGATATATGGGGTTCTATAGCACCAACGGGAACAGTTTCTCATATTACAGGAGGGAATTTTGCACAAAGTGCATTAACAATCAATGGGTGGTTAAGAGATTTTTTATGGGCACAAGCTTCACAAGTAATTCAATCTTATGGTTCAGCATTATCTGCTTATGGTTTAATATTTCTTGGAGCACATTTTATTTGGGCATTTAGCTTAATGTTTCTATTTAGTGGACGCGGATATTGGCAAGAACTTATTGAATCGATAGTTTGGGCACATAACAAAATTAAAGTTGCTCCAGCTATTCAACCTCGTGCGTTAAGCATTACACAAGGTAGGGCAGTGGGATTAGCACATTATTTATTAGGTGGTATAGGTACCACTTGGTCTTTCTTTTTAGCAAGAATTATTTCTGTAGGATAAAATTAATGAGGTAAAATATTTATGGTAACTAAATTTCCAAAATTTAGCCAAGCTTTAGCACAAGATCCGACTACTAGAAGAATTTGGTTTGGAATTGCAACAGCTCATGATTTTGAAACACATGATGGAATGACTGAAGAAAATTTATATCAAAAAATTTTTGCTTCTCATTTTGGTCATTTAGCAATTATTTTTCTTTGGACATCAGGTAATTTATTTCACGTTGCTTGGCAAGGTAATTTTGAACAATGGACATTAAATCCATTAAAAGTAAAACCTATTGCTCATACGATTTGGGATCCACATTTTGGCGAACTTGCAATGAAAGCTTTTACAAAAGGAGGAGCTTTCTATCCAGTAAATATTTCTTATTCAGGTGTTTATCACTGGTGGTATACTATTGGTATGCGAAATAATAATGACTTATATCTAGGTTCTATTTTTCTAATAGCCTTATCTAGTTTATTATTATTTGCTGGATGGTTACATTTACAACCAAAATTCCTTCCAAGCCTATCCTGGTTTAAAACGAATGAATCACGTTTAAATCATCATTTAACAGGTTTGTTTGGAGTTAGTTCATTAGCTTGGACAGGACATTTAGTTCATGTGGCAATCCCGGAATCACGTGGTATCAATATTGGTTGGGATAATTTTCTAACAACTTTGCCTCATCCTGAAGGTTTAACACCATTTTTTGATGGGAATTGGAATGTCTATTCGCAAAATCCAGATACTATAGAACATATTTTTGGTACAAAAATAGGAGCTGGTACAGCTATTTTAACTTTTTTAGGGGGATTCCATCCACAATCTCAATCACTTTGGCTTACTGATATTGCTCATCATCATCTTGCAATCGCAATTGTATTTATAATTGCTGGTCATATGTATCGAACAAATTTTGCGATTGGTCATAATATGAAAGAAATTTTAGACGCCCATCGTCCACCAGGAGGAAGATTAGGTGCGGGTCATCGTGGTCTATTTGACACAATAACGAACTCTTTACATATGCAATTAGGATTAGCGTTAGCATCTTTAGGTGTTATAACATCATTAGTTGCACAACATATGTATGCAATACCACCTTATGCTTTTATGGCAAAAGATTTTACAACTGAAGCGGCTCTTTATACACATCATCAATATATAGCAGGTTTTTTAATGGTAGGTGCCTTTGCGCATGGAGCAATTTTCTTTGTTCGAGACTATGATCCAGAACAAAATAAAGATAATGTTTTGGCTAGAATGCTTGAACATAAAGAGGCAATTATTTCTCATTTAAGTTGGGTAAGCCTATTTTTAGGTTTTCATACTTTAGGTTTATATATTCATAATGATACCGTAGTTGCATTTGGCCAACCAGAGAAACAAATATTAGTAGAACCTGTTTTTGCACAATTTATTCAAGCTGCATCAGGAAAAGCTATTTACGGTTTTGATCTTTTATTATCTTCAAAAGAAAGTCCTGCTAGTATGGCTGGTAGTGAAATTTGGCTACCTGGTTGGATTGAAGCAATAAATAATGAGAAAAATGATTTGTTTTTAACGATTGGTCCTGGCGATTTTTTAATACATCATGCAATTGCGTTAGGTTTACACGTTACTGCCTTAATTTTAGTTAAAGGAGCTTTAGATGCACGTGGATCTAAATTAATGCCAGATAAAAAAGATTTTGGTTATAGTTTCCCATGTGATGGTCCAGGGCGTGGTGGTACTTGTGATATATCAGCTTGGGATGCTTTTTATTTAGCAATGTTTTGGATGTTAAATACAATTGGTTGGGTTACTTTCTATTGGCATTGGAAGCATGTAACGATTTGGCAAGGAAATACAGCTCAATTTAACGAGTCCTCAAATTATATTATGGGATGGTTACGAGACTATTTATGGTTAAATTCTTCTCCATTAATTAATGGTTATAATCCTTATGGTATGAATAGTTTATCTGTCTGGGCTTGGATGTTCCTATTTGGCCACCTAATTTGGGCTACTGGATTTATGTTTTTAATTTCCTGGAGAGGATATTGGCAAGAGCTTATAGAAACTTTAGTTTGGGCTCATGAGCGCACACCTCTAGCTAATTTAGTTCGCTGGCGCGATAAACCTGTTGCTTTATCGATTGTTCAAGCTAGATTAGTGGGGTTAATTCACTTTACCGTAGGGTATATTTTAACATATGCTGCGTTTGTTATTGCTTCAACGGCTGGAAAATTTGGTTAATCTATACTATAATATTTAATTAGATTTATTAATATTAATAAATCTAATTAAATATTATAGTATAGATTAACCAAATTTTTATGGCTAAAAAATCACTGATTCAACGAGAGAGAAAAAGAGAAAAACTTGTTTCTCGATATATGGAAAGGCGTCAATTCCTTCTATTAGAACTTAAGAAAACTACTAATTTTGTTCAGCAAATGCAAATTAACCGAAAAATACAAAAATTACCTCGAAATAGTTCAAAAATAAGACTAAGGAATAGATGTTGGAGAACTGGCCGTACTCGGGGGGTCTATAGAGATTTTGGTCTATGTAGACATATGATTCGAGAAATGGCGCTTAATTGTATTTTACCTGGGGTCAAGAAGGCGAGTTGGTAATTCGTTATTCTAATATAGATATATTAGAATAACTAGTTAATTGATTAAACTTATAAAAGGTAATAATTAAAAAATATTATCTCTTTTATTTTTATTATAAAGCAGTAAAGGTTTTTATAAACCAAGTTTATTTCCACGTCGGTATTGTAAAAAAGCAGCAACAAATAAACCTATTAAAGTAACTGGAATTAGACCTAATACTATACCAAAAAGAAGAGGCTCAAGCATAATTTATATGTATTTATATATATATATAATGATGTTTAAAAATTTATCTAAAACCAACTGAAGCTTGCCAAAGGAAGGCAAGTAATAAAAAAAGAACAGGAATAATTGGTAAAATATCTACAATTGGGCTATAAATTGCATAAAGTTCTGGCAATTTTGTTAGTAATATACTTTCCATATTTAATATTTTATTATTATTTATATAACATTATAATACTAGTATTGAACTATAATATCCAATAAAGTAGAGTTAAAGTATAAATGTTAATATAAGATATAGAATATATTAACATTTATATTTAGTATAGTATATTATATATAATAATACAAATAAAATATATGTTACGTGCATTATTATAAGGTAATAATATTTAATGGTAAAAAAGATTAATATAAGGGGTTTGGATTTTTTAAGGAAATGGCGAGATCGAGATATAAAAGTTAATAATTGATACTAATGTATCAACTATTAACAAATTCTAGATATTTGTATAACAAAAAAGATTAGATTTACTAAATTAACCAACAATAGAAGGAGCTGAAACAGCAACAGGTAAAACTTCGTTAGATGCTAAATCTAATGGGAAGTTGTGAGCGTTACGTTCATGCATTACTTCCATCCCTAAATCTGCACGGTTGATAATATCAGCCCATGTGTTAATTACACGACCTTCGCTATCTACAACAGATTGGTTAAAGTTGAACCCATTTAAATTAAATGCCATAGTACTTACACCTAAAGCAGTTAACCATATTGCAATTACTGGCCATGCTGCAAGGAAGAAATGTAAAGCACGAGAATTATTGAAACTAGCGTATTGGAAGATTAAACGACCAAAGTAGCCATGTGCAGCTACAATGTTGTAAGTTTCTTCTTCTTGGCCAAATTTGTAACCATAGTTTACAGATTCAACTTCACTTGTTTCACGAATTAAACTTGAAGTTACTAAAGAACCATGCATAGCACTAAATAATGAACCACCGAATACACCAGCTACACCAGCCATATGGAATGGGTGCATTAAGATGTTGTGCTCAGCTTGGAATACAATCATGAAGTTGAAAGTACCAGAAATACCTAATGGCATACCATCAGAGAAACTACCTTGACCAATAGGGTAAACTAGAAATACCGCAGAAGCTGCAGCTACTGGAGCAGAAAAAGCTACAAAAATCCAAGGACGCATACCTAAACGGTAGCTAAGTTCCCATTCACGACCCATCCAACAAGCAACACCAATTAAGAAATGGAAAACTACTAATTGGTAAGGACCACCATTGTATAGCCACTCTTCAATTGATAAAGCTTCCCAAATAGGATAGAAGTGAATACCAATTGCGTTTGAACTAGGGATAACAGCACCACTAATGATGTTGTTTCCATATAATAAAGATCCAGCTACAGGTTCACGGATACCATCAATATCTACAGGCGGTGCTGCGATAAAAGCGATAATGTAGCAAGATGCTGCTGTTAATAACGTAGGTATCATTAAACAACCAAACCAACCGATGTATAAACGGTTTTCAGTACTAGTAATCCATGTAGCAAATGTACCCCAATCTCTTTTTTCTTCACGTCTTTCTAAAGTTGCAACCATAATAATTTTTATTAAATAATTTTTATTCTTCCCAGGTACTTTCTAAGTTAAATTATTAATATCCTGTTATTAATTAGTATAGCTTTTGTTTAGTGTAAGTTTGTTCCTTTTGTCATAGAAATATTTACTTTATATTTTTAAGCTATTAACGTTGTAAATTTGTTAATAAAGTTTATTTTACATATTTCAATTTTTATATTGACAATTTAAATCATAACAGATTATACTATCCTATAATATAGAATTAATTCTTTTTTAATAGTCTTGATTGATTCTTTAATTTTTTAATTTTAAATAAAATAATTGTTACTATTATTAAAATGTCACATTCTGTCAATATATATGATACTTGTATCGGTTGTACACAATGCGTTCGTGCTTGTCCTACTGATGTTTTAGAAATGGTTCCATGGGATGGCTGTAAAGCAGGACAAATTGCCTCTGCCCCTCGTACGGAAGATTGTGTAGGTTGTAAGCGTTGTGAAACTGCTTGTCCAACTGATTTTTTAAGTGTTCGTGTTTATTTAGGGGCTGAGACAACACGTAGTATGGGATTAGCTTATTAAAATAAATTTGCTAAGCACAAATTATGCTTAGTGCTTAGCAAGTTTACTTTAATAATGGGTTGCTAACTCAATGGTAGAGTAATCGGCTTTTAACCGAAAAGTTCTGGGTTCAAGTCCCAGGTGACCTAATTTTTTAAAAAGTTTATTTATAAGTATAAGTTCTTTTTGATTTATATTATTATGGATTCTTGTATCTTTTGATCACGATCTAATGTCCCTTTAGGTTCAACTGGTTTTTTATCTTTATACCTAGGTAATGAAAGTTTATATTTTTTTACTTGTTTTGGTATAGGTTTTTGTTCTTGTTTTTCCTCTTCTTCTTTTTTAAAAGTTTTTGTTATCGAAACTTTAACTTTGTTAAATTCGACATCTACCAGTATATCCACTGGATCATCATCATTATCAATATTATCTTTTTTATAACGTAAATATTCAAGTGAAACTTTGTCTTCAACTAGTTTTACAATTGCTCGACGTAAAGGTCTAGCACCATAAGTTGGGTTAAAACCTTCTTCGATCAACAATTCCATCATTCTTGGTGTTAAAGATAGGGAAATATTTTTTTCATTTTTTACTCTTTCAACTAAATCATTGATCATAATGATAGCAATCTCTTTGATATTATTTTTTGTTAATTGCTCAAAAACAATAATTTCATCAATACGATTTAAAAACTCTGGTTTAAAAAATGCCTTAAGACTTTCTCCAACAGTATTACATAATTGAGCATATTTTGTTTTTCTTGTATCACTTGTTTCCCCACTAAATCCAATTCCTTGTGAATTTGCTTCATTATTCTGAATTGCTTTAGAGCCTAAATTTGATGTCATTATTAAAATTGTATTTTTAAAATCAATAACACGGCCTTGAGAGTCTGTTAATCGACCATCTTCAAGTATTTGAAGTAGCAAATTAAAGACATCTGGATGTGCTTTTTCAACTTCATCAAATAACACAACAGTATAGGGTTTACGTCGAACAGCTTCAGTTAATTGCCCCCCTTCATTATAACCAATGTAACCAGGTGGAGATCCGATTAATTTAGCTACAGTATGTCGTTCCATAAATTCTGACATATCTAAACGGACCATTGAATCTTCAGCTCCAAAAAAGAATGAAGCAAGAGTTTTGGTTAATTCGGTTTTTCCTACCCCTGTAGGACCTGAAAAAAAGAAGCTTGCTATAGGCCGTTTCATATTTCTCATCCCAACTCTTGCCCTACGGATAGCTCGTGCTACAGCCGATACAGCTTCTTTTTGACCAATTACTCTTGTATGAAGGACATTTTCTAACTCTAATAATCTTGTATTTTCATCTTTTGTAATTTTTGTTACTGGTACACCCGTCCATAATGCAACGATTGAAGCAATATCTTGAGCCCCAACTTTTAATCTTTCAAGTACACCTTTAGGAACCACTCGTTTTTGTGCTTTAATAATCGCACCCATTTGAGCTCGTAAATTTAGTTCGTCATCTCGAATTTCAGTAGCTTTTTCAAATCTTTGTTCTCGAACAGCTAAATCTTTATCGTCTAAAATATTTCGTAATTCTTTGTCAAGAATATAGGCGGCCTCTGGAAGACGGTAATTAACTAATCTAACTCTAGCACTTCCCTCATCAATTAAATCAATTGCCTTATCAGGTAAAAATCTATCAGCTATATATTGCGCACCTAAATTTGCCGCGGCAACTAATGCCTCATTAGTAATTTCTAATCTATGGTGTTGCTCATAACGTAGACGTAAACCTTTCAAGATCGTTATAGTTTCTTCAATACTTGGTTCATTAATCCATACAGGTTGAAAACGACGTTCTAAAGCTGGATCTTTTTCAATATGTTGTCTATATTCATCAATTGTTGTAGCTCCAATACATTGTAATTCTCCACGTGCTAAAGCAGGTTTTAATATATTAGCAGCATCTAATGCACCTTCTGCTGCACCAGCACCTACTAATGTATGAACTTCATCAATTACAATAACTACATTTTTCTGTTCTTTTAATTCTTGAACAATTCGTTTTAAGCGTTCTTCAAACTCTCCTCTATATTTAGTCCCAGCTAGTAGTAATGTAACGTCCAAAACAAAAACTTTATATTCATGTAACTCACTTGGAACTTCACGTTGTATAATCCTTTGTGCTAAACCTTCAGCTACAGCTGTTTTACCTACTCCAGGTTCACCAATTAAAATGGGATTATTTTTACGACGTCTAGACAAAATTTGTATTACACGCTCAATTTCATTTTGTCTACCAACTACAGGATCTAATTTTGCTCTTTCTGCTGCTTCGGTTAAATCTGTGGTATATTCAAGAAGATTCGGTGTGGCTAATGATGCCCGATCTAAGTCATCGAAAAGAAATAAATCTTTGGTTTGATTTTGATCGCCTACTCCAACGTTAGCTAATACTTTTGAACCTGCTTCATGGTTTTGATCTAATTCATTTAAAACATAAGCTTTAATACGAGGAATATTAGCGCCAAGATTTTGTAAAACTTTTGCACAGATACCATCAGTATCATTTAAAAGGGCTAAAAAAATATGCTCCGTATTAATATAACTATGATTTAAATCTTTAGATTGTTTTATTGACATTTCTAATATTTTTTTAGCTCTTGGGGTGAATGGTATTTCAATTGCTACAAATCCTGTACCTTTACCTATTAGACGCTCTACTTCCATTCTTACCTTTCTAATAGTAATTCCATATTCTCTGACAGCGTTAATTGCTACACCACAACCTTCGCCCAATAGACCTAAGAGTATTTGTTCTGTTCCTACAAAATTATGACCTAGACGTCTTGACTCTTCTTGCGACATCATAATTACTTGCAGTGCTCTTTCTGTAAATCGTTCAAACATGCTATTGTCTCCTAACCTAGTATTAATTAATTATATATAATTTGTTGATATACCACGAAAATAGTTTTTTTTTAGATTTTAAAAGACTATTATACTCCAATATATTGCAAATTTCAAAATTTATATTAAAATTTATGTTATATAGGAGATTTATTCCTTTTTTTAGTAATAATAATTATTATTGTATAATAATTATTATTTCTAAAAAAAAAAATAATTATTTTATTTAAATTAATCTATGGCAAAAAATAAAGGGACTAGAATTATTATAACATTAAGATGTACAACTTGTAAATCAATTGGAAAAAATAACGAGGAAAAAAAAATTATTGGTAGTAAAATATCCAATGTTAGACTAAGTACAAAAAAACTTAATTATACAACAACAAAAAATCGTAGAAATACTCCTGATCGGTTAGAACTAAAGAAATTTTGCCCTAATTGTAATAACCATACAATACACAAAGAAATAAAATAAGGAAAATAAAATGCTTAATAATTTGTCATCAAAAACAAAGCGTAACAATTATAAACTTAAACCAAATGAAAAAATTGATTATAAACAAGTTGATATTTTAGTTTCATTCTTAACTGAACACGGTAAAATTAAATCTCGTCGTTCAACAGAATTAACCTTAAAGCAACAAAGACAATTATCACGAGCTATTAAAACCGCTCGTTCCTTGAATTTACTACCTTTTGTAACATCATTAGAAGATTAGAAACAACTTTTTTTTATTTAAAGATTAAAGACTATTATGAGCCGTTCACAGAGAAATGATAACTTTATTGATAAAACTTTTACAATTATTGCTGATATTATATTAAAAGTTTTTCCTGCGAGTAAAGAAGAAAAAGAAGCTTTTTTTTATTATAAGGATGGTATGTCTGCACAGTCAGAAGGAGAATATGCTGAAGCTTTAGAAAACTACTATGAGGCTTTACAATTAGAAGAAGATCCTTATGATCGTAGTTTTATTTTATATAATATTGGCTTAATATATTCTAGTAATGGAGAATATTTAAAAGCTTTAGAGTATTATCATAAGGCCCTAGAACTGAATCAAAATTTACCGCAGGCTTTAAATAATATTGCTGTAATATATCATTATCAAGGTGTAAAGGCATCTGAAAAACAAAATATTGATGTTGCTAAATTACTTTTTAATAAAGCGGCTGAATATTGGAAACAAGCGATTAATTTAGCACCAAATAATTATATTGAAGCTCAAAACTGGCTACGTACAACAGGTCGACTTTCAACTTAGCTGATGGAACTATTGTTTTATCAATTAAATTGAAAGTACGTTATTAAGTTTTTAATAGAAATTCATTAGTTTTTTGCTTTGGATAATCTAGTCAAAGATTTTTTAAATCCATTAGTTATTAAAGAAGTAAATAAAAATAAATTTATTTCAAAATTAAAAACTCGCTAGACTAGATTTCATTATTATTTAATATCCTATGAAAAATATAGTTATGGAAAAAAATAATATTGGATGTATTACACAAGTTATCGGTCCCGTTGTTGATGCAGTTTTTTCTTCAGGTATTTTACCAAAAATTTATAATGCTCTCAAAGTAGAAGGAAAGGATGGTCCTATCATTTGCGAAGTACAGCAATTATTAGGTGACAATAGAGTACGTGCTATTGCGATGAGTGCAACTGATGGATTACAAAGAGGTGTTACTGTTTATGATACTCAAGCTCCAATTTCTGTTCCTGTTGGAAAAACAACTCTTGGACGAATTTTTAATGTTCTAGGACAACCTATTGATAATTTAGGGGATACATCGGGCAATGAAACATTACCTATTCACCGTCCAGCACCATCATTCACAGATCTTGAGACTAAACCTGCTATATTTGAAACTGGCATTAAGGTAGTTGATTTATTGGCTCCATATCGTCGAGGGGGGAAAATTGGATTATTTGGTGGTGCTGGAGTGGGTAAAACAGTACTAATTATGGAATTAATTAATAATATTGCTAAAGCTCATGGTGGGGTATCTGTTTTTGGTGGCGTTGGTGAGAGAACTCGTGAAGGTAATGACTTATATATGGAAATGAAAGAATCTGGGGTGATTAATGAAACAAATTTATTAGAATCTAAAGTGGCATTGGTGTATGGTCAAATGAATGAGCCACCTGGAGCCCGTATGCGTGTTGGATTAACTGCATTGACAATGGCTGAATATTTTCGAGATATTAATAAGCAAGATGTTTTGTTATTTATAGATAATATCTTCAGATTTGTTCAAGCTGGTTCTGAAGTTTCCGCTTTGTTAGGTCGTATGCCATCTGCTGTAGGATACCAACCAACCTTAGGTACTGAGATGGGAGCTTTACAAGAACGAATAACTTCGACTAATCAAGGGTCAATTACTTCTATTCAAGCAGTTTATGTTCCTGCAGACGACTTAACTGATCCCGCTCCAGCAACGACTTTTGCTCATTTAGATGCAACAACCGTATTATCAAGAGGATTAGCTGCGAAAGGAATTTACCCAGCAGTAGATCCATTAGACTCAACGTCAACTATGTTACAACCTTTAATTGTAGGTGAAGAGCATTATAAAACAGCACAATTAGTAAAAGAAACGTTACAACGCTATAAAGAATTACAAGATATTATTGCTATTTTAGGTATTGATGAATTATCAGAAGAAGATCGTTTAGTAGTGGATCGTGCAAGAAAAATTGAACGTTTCTTATCTCAACCCTTTTTTGTGGCGGAAGTTTTTACGGGTTCACCTGGAAAATATGTTGATTTAGAAAGTACAATCAAAGGTTTTAATATGATTTTAGCTGGGGAATTAGATGATTTACCTGAACAAGCCTTCTATTTGGTTGGTGATATCAATGAAGCTATATCGAAAGCAAAAACTTTAAATAATTAATTAGGAAATTTTTCAATGAGTTTAAATATTCGTGTTATTGCTCCGGATGGATTAATTTGGGATACTAGAGTCGATGAAGTAGTTTTACCAAGTCTTACTGGTCAATTAGGTATACTTAAGGGTCATGCTCCTTTAATCACCGCGTTAGAAATAGGAATTTTAAGAATTAAAGTTAAATCATCATGGACACCAATTATTGTCTTAGGAGGTTTTGCTGTTATTAAAAATGATGAAGTTGTAGTTTTAATTAGTGGAGTTGAGGAGATGTCAAAACAAGAGTATTCTCAAGCAAAAGAACTGTTAAACCAAGCAACCAAAAATTTAGATTTGGCTAAAACTACAAAAGAAAAAATTGATGCGTCTCAAGAAATGAAAATAGCTTCGTCAAGACTACAGGCTTTTCAATTTATAGGATCATAAATCCTTGGTAATTATTATATATTACTTACGACTTATGAGAAAAAAGACCAATTTACTAAAATTTAAATTTCATTCAAATTTGAGTCACTTTACTTCTTCCTCACGTTCAGATACAGAATTATACTTTAATGAACATTTTGATGAATTAAGGCATCGAATTTTCTATATTTTAACTTTTTTGTGTATTTTTACTTTTATTACATTTTATAACGTAAAACTAATAGTTAAAATTTTAGAGGATCCGGTTACAAAAATACAATTTTTTCAATTATCACCTGGAGACTATTTTCTTTCAACATTAATCATATCTTTTTCTCTAGGAATTTTATTTTCTACACCTTTACTATTAAGTCAGTTATTATTATTTTTCCGACCCGCTTTAAATAGAAATGAACGAAAAAGTATATTTTGGTTATTGTTGAGTTCTCTTTTTTTATTTTTTTTAGGGTTATTATTTTCTTATTTTTTATTGATTCCTGCTGCTATAAATTTCTTTATTTTTTATGGTTCAGAAGTTATTGAACCATTATGGTCATTTAATCAATATTTTACTTTTGTCTCCGCGTTATTTTTTAGTACCGGATTAGTTTTTCAAGTTCCAATTGTTCAAATTATTTTAAGTTTATTTAAAATGGTGGATCCAATAAAGATGTTTAATTATTGGCGACCAATGATACTCTTTTCTACAATCTTAGGAGCTATATTAACACCATCAGCGGATCCGATAACACAATTATTATTGTCTAGTGCATTATTTTTATTATATTTTCTTGGAAGTCTTATTTCTATTAATCTAATAAAAAAGCAAGCTAAAAAAGTATAGCTTATTTAAGTTACTCTAATTATTATTATTGTTTTTATATAAAGGAGTACTATTTATTAAACTTTTATTTTACTGAGTTTGAATATGAAAATTTTGAAAAAAATAATGCAAATTCTTCTGATAAGCTTTATGTTTATCTATATTAGTTTTCCGTTTTCTTGTAAAGATTCGCAAGCATATCCTATTTATGCTCAACAAGCATATGCAAATCCACGTGCAGCGAATGGTAGACTAGCTTGTGCAAATTGCCACTTAGCAGAAAAACCTATACAAATAGAATCACCTAAAGCAATTCTTCCCAATAAAGTTTTTGAAGCCGCGGTTAAAATTCCCTATCCCAAGGAAGCAAAGCAAATTTTGGGTAACGGACAATTAAGTGGCTTAAATGTAGGTGCTGTTGTTATTTTACCAGAGGGTTTTAAATTAGCTCCAAGCAATTTAATCTCAAAAGAAATTCAAGAAAAAAATAAAGGGGTTTATATTTCACCTTATAGCTCAAATCAAGATAATATATTAGTTGTTGGTCCAATTTCAGGGGATCTTCATAAAGAAATTAATTTTCCAATTTTATCACCCGACCCTGCTACTAATAAAAAAGTTAACTTTTTAAAATATCCAATCTATGTTGGTGCAAATCGTGGTCGTGGTCAAATTTATCCTACAGGTGAAAAAAGTAATAATAATATAGTAACATCTTCTTTTGAAGGAGAAATAATAGAAATCCAATCTCTAGATAAAGGGGATACGTTAATTACAATAGTAAATTCGAATGGTCAAGAATTAAAACAAACTGTACCAAAAGGTCTATCACTGATCGTTTCAAAAAAAGATAATATTAAATTAGATCAACCGCTAACTAAAGATCCGAACGTTGGTGGTTTTGGACAAACAGATATAGAAATTGTTTTACAAGATCCGAATCGAGTAATTGGCTTTATTGTTTTTGCTTTTTCTGTTTTATTTACACAGATCGTTTTTGTCATTAAAAAGAAACAATTTGAGAAAGTTCAAGCAGCAGAATTAAAATTTTAAGGTTCATTTTCTCTCTTTTTTAGAGAGAAAAAAACTTTAAGGATTACTAGCACTATCGTTTATTTCATATCGATAGTAAGGTATATTTTCTGTATTTCTATTTTGAAATTCTTTTTGGTACTCATAAAATCGATCTTTAGATTTTTTCTGTCTGATAGATAATAATGGCTGAGCTTTTTGAAATTCATTAGACGAGGGTATAGATAATACTTCACCACTCATAATATTTTTATTATTCCAAAAATACAAGAAGTCCCCAAGTCCCATAGAGATAATTTTCGTGTTCCCTATTATACTAAATAGTACTTGATCAAATTCATTAATATATATTTGCTGATTTCTGTTGTTCGAATAATTTTCATAATTCTCGTATAATGTAACATTATATTTTATTATTCTATGTTTTATTAACCAACTTTTTATATTTTGTATCCTTTTATTATAGCAAATTACCCTCTTTTTTAAATTAAGAGAATCATCAATATAATCCACATTTGTGATAAAAGTAGAGTCATATTTTTTATAAGGTTCTAAGATTTCCTCAATAATAGTTATTAATAAATCTTGAGCATCTTCTAAATTAGAAAAAATTGGAATAATATTTCTATTTAATAATTCATCCTCCTTATTATGAAACAGATTCTCATTGTCTAAAAAGAAAAATATTTTTTTTTCTTTTTTCCATAAATTAATTAAATTAAAATCTTTTAATTTATCTAAAAACGTTTTTTCATCATTATCTACTGAATCCTCAGAATTTATATAATAACATTGAACATTTATAAAAATGTTGTTATCAAGAAATATGTAATTATTTACTTCTGGATCATCGTATATAGGATAACGAATTATTCTTCCTATATTATTATTATCAATAATAAATTGCGCCTGAAGTTTTAAACTTTCATTTTCTAATAACTCTTTTTCATATAAACCACGTTCTTGAGTAATTTTTAAGTCATCTAAAGACACAATTGGTATACCATCAAAATCAGCGTCGCACATAATTGTATGCGTAAGTAAAAAGGGATGGTTACCAGGCATACTTTCATTAAATCGCTTATTTTTAAAGTCTGATTTAGTTTTCATTTGGAAAATACCTACTCGTGATGTTAAAGTTTTCGCATAACCTGAGTTTGATAAATCATCTAATGTACTAATTGGTATGAGAAAATTAAAGTCTTCCCCATTAACCTGAGAAGATTTTGCTAAAAGATATATTTTAATATTATTTAATTTCTTATAAACTTTGGCAGAATTTTTTAAATTACAGTAATTTTTATATTTTCCATAAATATCGCAAGATTGTGCTTTTCTTGTTCTATTGATAATAGATTGACAACTGACGTTAGTATTAGTTTCTCTAAATGTATTTTTAGTGAAAAGATTTGTAAAATTTAAATTACTGGGAAAATTAGACATAACATTTATATTTACCATATTTTATGAATTTATAGTTTATAAAAATATCAATATTTTTATTTATATCTACTGCGTAGATATAAATAAGTTATATTATCTATAGAGTCGTATAAATTGAGTTTTTTTCATTAAAAAACGGGGAATGTTAATGCATCAGGATAAAATCTGTTAGCTTCAATAATAAATCCAGCAGTAAAGGTCATCCAAATTGTAAGTAAAACAGGAGCGGTTGAAAGATATTTTAAAAAGTTTTCCATAATATTTAAATTTTTTTAAGTTATCGAATAATAAAATTTTCTTATCTAGGAGAAACAGTAATTTCAGAATCTGAAGCTAAAAAACTCCCACTAGCAAATTCTTGCCATGCCGAAATTGGCCAAATGAAGCCCGACGACATTATTTTTATTGCTAATGGTACATCGATAATAATTTCTTTTTCAGTTGGATTTGAAGTAGTGCTAATATTATTTATATAACTACGGCCAACCCAACCAATCCAACCACTAATATATATGAACATTACTCCTGGAATTATAAATTCAACAGCATGATCCCATCTTCCATCTGTTATAAGATGAGGTAAACCATCTTTTCCGCATAATAATTCTGAATTAGAATAACGATCAAATCTCTGTTTAGTTCTATTTATTTGCTGTTCTAAAGCTAGAGCTGGAGGAGAGCCTATTTCATATTTTTTAACTCGAGATTCTAGCTTCCTAACACTGGATTCTAATCTGTTGTTAAATGCTGAGGATTCACTACATTTTGTTAAACCTGCCACATCTGCAAATACAGTTAACGGTGGACTTAAAGTTAAAAAAACAATTAATAATGATTTTTTTAAAGACATATGAACCATTCTATTTTAGATATATAAAAACGATATCTTTTTAATGGAAAATAAATTTTTTATATTAGAAATCAACTCATAATATATTCTAATATAAAAATAGCAAGATATACAAATATTATAGTCGATAATTAATTTTTCATTACTTCCTTATTGCAAAAAAGTATAAAATAAAGTTAAAGATAAACTATCGTCGATCAGTATATTGCTGTGAACTTATTTTTTGTAGTTTCTGATTACGACGAAGCGGTCGAGTAACTAATTCTAAGATTTCAATGGCATTAGTAAAACCATGTATTTGTGCAAACGTAAATTCAACCGACCATTTTGTATTTATACCTCTAGCTTCTAGTGGGTTCGCATGTGCCATACCAGTTATTACTAAATCAGGTTTGATATCACGAATTCGATCCACTTGATTATAATTATCTGGCTTTTCTATAATAATAGGTAGTGGGACCTTCTTTTCTTTACAGGTTTTTTGCAATAACTCTAATTCAGCTCCTTGATATCGCTTATCCATATATGGAATACCAATTTCAAATATAATCATTCCTGCTCGGAGTAAAAAACGTGCTAATGATATTTCCAATAAATTATCACCCATAAAGAAAACACTTTTGCCTTTAATTAAGCTAATATAATTAAACATTTTATTCCATATTTCATCTTCTCTTTCTTTTAAGCCAATAGGTTGAATTTTTAAAATTGTACATATTTTTTCTAACCAGGCTCTAGTCCCATCAGGCCCAATGGGGAATGGTGCACCAATTAACTTACATTTTCTCCTTCTCATTAACGTTGTAGCCGTTCGACTTAGATATGGATTTACTCCACAAACATAATTTCCTTCATAGATTTGAGGTAATTCCATATAACGTTTGGAAGGTAACCAACCTGAGACATAAATCCCTTGCTTTTTTAGTTCTAGAGTAAGTTGATTAACAACTGGATCAGGTATTGAGCCAAATAAAATAAGTGGTAAATGTTCAACATAATCATAATTATTTATTTCTTGTTTTTGTGAATACTCTGAGTGCTTTAAATTTGGTCGTTGTGCTAATGCAGCTAATACTGTATCCTCTCCTTGAGTAAAAGCATAATCAAGGCCATTTGCTCGTGCTACTATAATAGGTAAACTTATTTCAGCTTCTAACTTGGGAGCGATTCCCTCTAAATCCATTTTTATTATTTCTGTTGTGCATGTACCAATCCAAAAGATTACACTGGGGTTTCGATCTTGTTTTATTTGTAGACACAATCTTTTTAATTCTTCGTAATCATTTAATTGTGCTGATATATCCCCTTCTTCTAATTCTGCCATAGCATAACGAGGTTCAGCAAAAATCATAACACCTAATGCATTTTGCAAAAAATAACCACATGTTTTTGTACCAATAACTAAAAAAAAACTATCCTCAATTTTTTGATATAACCAGGCTACACAACTTATGGGACAAAATGTATGATAATTCCCAGTTTCACAATTAAAAGTTAGTTTTTCTTTCAAATTCACATTATTAATAAATTGTTTAATATTCATCTAGATTTTATAAGTAAAAAGTTATTTTTTTAATTAAACCGAAAAAACTTCATTTAAATCATTTTCTAAAGTACTATCATCAAATTCAGATAGAAAAGTTTTATCTTGAGTTGGATTTAAATAAAAATCTGATAATAGACTAAATAATTCTCTATCTGCAGCTTCTTTTGGGACAACTCCTTCAGGATTAGCTATAAGTTGATCTGCAATATTTAAATAATATTCACAAATATAAGACAAAGAATTATCTATCTCAGTCATTTCAAATAAAGTTTTACCTTTTACTCTAGAAACTCTAATATCTTCAATAAGTGGCAACACCTCAAGAACAGGCATTGTAACAACATTAATATACTTATCAATTAGATCCCTTGTAGCTGTTCGATTTCCAATAAGTCCCGCAAGTCTTAATGAGTGGGTTCTAGCTTTTTCTCTTACAGAAGCAGCGATTCGATTAGCAGCAAATAAAGCATCAAAACCATTATCTGTAACGATTAAACAATAATCAGCATAATTTAATGGCGCAGCAAATCCACCGCAAACAACATCACCTAAAACATCAAATAAAATAATGTCATATTCATCAAAGGCATTCAATTCTTTCAAAAGTTTTACAGTTTCACCAACGACATAACCACCACAACCAGCACCTGCCGGGGGACCTCCAGCTTCTACACAATCAACGCCCCCATAACCTTGATAAATAACATCTTCTGGCCAAATATCTTCATAATGATAGTCTTTTGCCTGTAATGTATCAATTATTGTAGGAATTAGAAATCCTGTTAAAGTAAAAGTACTATCATGCTTAGGATCACAACCAATTTGTAGAACACTTTTTCCTCTTCTACATAAAGCTACTGAGATATTACAACTTGTGGTAGATTTTCCTATTCCGCCCTTCCCATAAACAGCTAGTTTCATTTTTAACTCCTAATTTTTATGCTGTATAAACTAATATAGATAAATAAATAAAGGAATATTCATATTAGTTACTCTTAAGAGATACTTATTTATATAAATGAGGTACTTCAAAAAAATAATTTTTAAAAATCTAAGTTAGAAAAGTCTAGTATGCTTTATATTATAGTTCAGAGTTAACTTTCCATCTGTAATCTAAAAAGATGAAGATAATTAATTATCGATTATAATACAAAAACGAAGACAAATATATCATCTATATTAAATATATATTAATAACTAAATTGTTTCAATTTTATAAACAAATGAAGTATACTTTATAGTATACTTTTTATGACTTTAGGAGTTTAGTGATGTTCTCAGAGAATTATTTTAATTTATTGAATAATATTCTTTTTATTTCAGTATTTATATCAACAGCCCTATATTGGTTTCAGTTAAGTTTTAAATTTGTAAGAATTCTTAATCGAATCGGTGAAATAACATCACGTTTTGCAACTTTAAATATTTTTCTTTTTTTATTAATTCGTTGGATCGAATATGGATATTTTCCTTTAAGTAATTTATATGAATCGCTGTTATTTTTATCTTTTATACTTCTATTTTCTTATCAGTTGTTAGAGTCAAAAGCTAAAAGTCCAATATTTGGAGGAATTGTTTTACCAATCGTTTTACTAATTAGTGGTTTCGCAGAATTAACTCTACCGCTTGAAATGCAGAAAGCAGGGGCGTTAGTACCTGCTTTACAATCAAATTGGTTAATGATGCATGTGAGTTTAATGATGTTAAGTTATGCTATTTTACTTATTGGATCAGCTTTTTCTATTGTTTATCTAGTAACTTTTTTAGTATTTAAATATACTATAAGGCCATTCGAGAAAAGATATTTCGATTATCAAGAATCTATGAGGGGATTAGTAAACCTTGTGAAAGGAATAGCTTTAACTAGGGAAGATTATAAAATACGATCATCTACACAATCCTCATATGCATGCCCTGAAATTATAAGTTTAAACAATATATTTCTAGAACAAGAAGCTTTTGCTGAATCTGCTCGAACTAATTTTTTATCTCAACTCGATAAATGGAGTTCACGGACAATAAGTTTAGGCTTTCCTTTTTTAACAATTGGTATTATAGCTGGGGCTGTATGGGCTAATGAAGCTTGGGGTACTTATTGGAGTTGGGATCCGAAGGAAACTTGGGCGTTAATTACTTGGTTAATTTTTGCTGCCTATTTACATTTGAGATTAATAGTGGGTGTAACGGGAAAGGGCCCATCTTTTTTAGCTAGCATTGCGTTTTTTGTTGTTTGGATCTGCTACCTTGGTGTTAATTTTTTAGGACAAGGTTTACATAGCTATGGATGGTTTGTCAATAATTAGAATTTTTAATTATATAATTAAAAATTCTACCTATTTGATTTTAGAGATAAAGAAATCTTTTATCTTTTGTGATGCAATATTCATTTTTCATTTTAAAAGTTCTAAAAGATTATTGAATTTATTATATAAATATTGTGTAATAGAGTTAAGATTTACGAACGGAGAGACTTGAACTCTCACAAGAAACCTTACTAGAACCTAAATCTAGCGCGTCTGCCAATTCCGCCACGTTCGTAAAGAAAATGAATACTTATAAAGCTTACTATACACTATGGATAGAGTATGGGATTAGCTTAATGTATAGTAAATTATCTACTTTATTCAAGATTATCAACTTCTTTAATATCCAGAGTTGTTTCTTTCTTCCTTATTTTTTTTCTACTTCTTTTTTATTAAAGATAAATTTCGATTCTTCATTTAGAATGGATTTAGCTAACGACAAAGCCCGATTAGCCATTTTACGACCTTTTCCTTTCCATACTGCTAGTTTAATTTTACCTTTTGATTTCGATCGTCTTTTTTTAGGGACCGCCATGGAACTTTTTTTTCTTAGTAAGTATAAGTAGTAATTAAATAAGCTGCAATTCGATATATCATAAATAGAAAAAATTATTTTTTTCTATTACTTTTTGGTAATTTACTTATATTAATGATAAGCAAAAATTATGAAAATTAGTTATATTCATACTTTTTGCTTTCTAACTAGTTTGACTTTTTAATTTGCTCTAACGTGAAGCTATTTTATTAAATTGTTGTAAAGCTAATCTACCGATATTATATAATGCCCAAGACGCTGCGGCTAATACGGGTAAAAAAACAAAGATAAGACGTAAATCCATACTGCTCTAAGTATAATTAATTAAAAATATAATAATTTCACTCTAAATATATCTTTTATGTAAAATAGATTATAGATGATAATGATTTTTTCTCTAATATAATTCTATTTGTATTGGTTCAGTCTTCCTCTAGATTAAAATTTAACTGTAAATATTAGCTGTTTGTTTTTATTTATCTTTAATTATAAATAACAATTTCTAATTGAATTTAGAAAACTTCCAAATATATTAAAAGATTACTTTCACATTGTCAAATTCATAAAGATAAATTTTTTAAGATTAGTTATTTAATTCTAACAACATAGATAAGGGATAAAAAATTTTATTAAATTTATATACCAAAGAGAAGAATGTAAAATAAAACAAGATGAAAGACTTTTTATTTAACATGGAGCAATTAAATGTTTTGCGAGCAATAAAAAATGAAAAGAGCATAAAAGATGCTGCAAAAAAATTGTACCTATCACAACCAGCCTTAAGTTTAAAAATCCAAAGTTTGGAGTCTAAAATTGCTTCTCCAATTTTAGAAAGAAATAAAAAACAAATATATTTTACTATAATTGGCCATTTATTAGTAAAGTATTCAACTAAAATATTACAATTGTATCATGAAGCAAATCACTCTATTAAGCATATTAAAGTATTAAGAAAAATTAGTTTAATTATTGGGTCAAATGAATCTATAGGGATATATTTATTACCAAAAATTATTAGGTTATTTTGTAAAGCTTACTCATATGCGTGTTTAACCTTAGAAATTGAAGCAACCCATTCAATATCTTGGGATGTATTTCATGGGAAAGTAGATATAGGAATTGTAATGGAAGAAGAAATACCCTATGAAGTAATGAATTACATTTATATTATACCTTATCTTGATGAAGAAATAGTATTGATCCTTCCAAAAACCTATCAATTAAAAACTCCTAGTGTTATAACTTTGGAAGAGCTTTATAAATTAGATTTTATTGGTTTAAATCGAGACTTGATGGAAAGAAAAATTCTAAATAAAATTTTGCAAAAATATAATATTAAAGTTGAAAATTTAAAAACAAAATTCGAACTTAATTCCACTGAAGCCATTATAAGAGGGGTACAAGCAGGTTTGGGTGTTTCATTTGTATCTATTCTATCAGTAAAAGATGAATTATTGTCTAAACGTATTAATTCAGTAATGGTCAATAGTCGGCGTATTAACAAACGTATTTCCATAATTATGAATAAGAAAAGTTATCATTCTCCTTTATTTAAAAACTTTTATACTTTTTGTTGTTTTTTGAGAAAAAATAAATTTTGAAAGTAAATTATTCATCTGTATTAATGTTTTACAAATATTTAAAAATATTTGTAAAACATTAATACAGATTAATAATTTAAGTTAAGAAGTATTAAATATGCGAAACTAACTCCTCCAAATGATCCAATAAAAAATCCTGAAGTAAATTGTTTCCAATTTTTACTTGTTAATAATTCAATCGTATTTGTTGAATCAGAATCATCAAATGTAACTTTTCCATACATTGCTAGACAAACTGTTAATATAGTAATTAATCCTACGGAAGATAAAAATCCTATTAAAGGTGCTAATTCAGAGTTTCTCAATGGTCCTAATTTTTCAAAAGGTCCTAATAATAAATACCCATGCGCCATACCAATTTCTAAACCTCGTAAAAGTGGCGATAATCCTTTTCTATAAGCAGGTAAACTAGTTAGATAGGCTTTTGTTGCTGCTGATGAAGTTACGGGCGTTGATAAATGTCCAACAGAAGGATCATCATTATAAGGTTTAATAAAGCTTGTCATAATTAATTTGTTAAGAAGTTATTATGTAATAATAGTTGGATATTTTTAAAAGAAAATAATTAAAGATTGAAATAGAATAAATTATTCTATTAAAATAGAATATATATTGTTGAAAAGAATTAAATTTAGTATATTTTTACTTTAGATATATAATAGTATATATTATATTGTTTTCATAGTTTTTAATAAGTGTAAAAATGAGTATTTTAATTGACTATATTTTATTATTAAGTATTGCATTTGTATTAGCCTCTGGTTTATTCTTGGGTTTAAAAGGAATTAAGTTAATTTAGTTTAAGTTTAGCTTTTAGTTTTAATAATTTTTTAAAAAGTTAAATTAAATTTATAATTTTAGTCTAGAGTATTAATACTTTTAATAATGTACGATAATGAAACATGAGTAGTAAAGATATAGAGAGTCTATTAAAACGTGATATTATTGTAGGGTCAAGACGTTTTAGTAATTATTTTTGGACAATTATTTTATTTTTAGGTGGATTAGGCTTTTTACTTGCGGGGATTTCAAGTTATTTTCAAAAAAATTTAATAAGTTTTATTAATTCCGAACAATTATCTTTTTTACCCCAAGGTGTAGTTATGACTTTTTATGGAGTTATTGCTATAAGTTTAAGTTTCTATATAGCTCTTACCATTTTTTGGGATGTGGGAAGCGGGTATAATGAATTTGATAAAGAAAACGAGTTAGTCCGTATAGTACGACGAGGTTTTCCAGGTAAAAATCGCAAAATACTATTAGTTTATCAATTTAGAAATCTTAAAAGTATTAAGTTAAATATTCAAGAGGGTCTTAATCCTAAACGCATAATTTATTTATGCACTAAGGATCAACGTGAAATTCCATTAACATCAGTAGAGCAACCAAGATCTTTAGAAATTTTAGAAAATGATGCGTCAGAACTTGCACGATTTTTGAATATTAATTTAGAAGGAATTTAATTTTTTCAAAAAATTAACTAATTAGTATCTAATTCTAAATTAATATTTGGTTATTATTACTTTAGAATTAATAAGTATAATATATATATATATATATAGTGTTATATTAATCCATACATGCGGGCATAGTTTAGTGGTAAAACCATAGCCTTCCAAGCTATTGATGCGAGTTCGATTCTCGCTGCTCGCTAATAAGACTATTAAAAGAATTAATTTCTTACTAGTCATCTGCTAAACAATCTTTAATTTGTAAAGTAAAGAGGAATGAGAAATAATTAAATTATATTTTAGATAATTATAATCAGTATAATATATTTTTATTTAAATGGAGATAATATAAAATGTCTGGTGGTTCAACAGGAGAACGTCCTTTTTCTGATATTATAACAAGTGTACGTTATTGGATTATTCATAGTATTACAATCCCTTCTTTATTTATTTCCGGTTGGTTGTTTGTAAGTACAGGTTTAGCTTATGATGTTTTTGGAACTCCAAGACCTAATGAATATTTTACACAAGATAGACAACAAGTTCCATTAGTAAATGATAGATTTAATGTTACGCAAGAAATTGAAGATTTCACAAGAGGATTATAAATAATCCATTAAATTCAGAAAAAAATAAATGTAGTTTAGGAGAAAAACGTGACTAGAAATACGAATCAACCAGTAGCTTATCCTATTTTTACTTTTCGTTGGTTAGCTATTCATGGTTTAGCTGTGCCAACAATATTTTTTTTAGGTGCGATAACATCAATGCAATTTATTCAACGATAGGAGTATATTTTATGACAGGTCCAAATCCTAATAAACAAGAAGTTGAAATCAGCCGTACCTCATTATATTGGGGTTTATTATTATTTTTTATATTGGCAGTACTTTTTTCTAGTTACTTCTTTAATTAGAAATCTTGGAGAAATCTTTTATAAGTTTTATCAGATTTAAAAATTAAGAAAGGATATAGGAGTTAAAAATATTATGGCAGGAACAGGAAGAATACCACTTTGGTTAGTGGCATTAGTTGGTGGGTTAGGAGTTATTGTTGTTGTTGGTACTTTTATTTTTGGTTCCTATTCTGGATTAGGATCTTCACTTTAGTATTTACATTGAAAAAGACACGATTGAATAGTTTTCTAGATCAAGGGGATTGAATATATTCAATCCCCTTGATCTAGAAAACTATTCAATCGTGTCTTTTTCAATGTAAATAAATAATAGTCCCATAGCAACCGCAGGAAAAACTAAACCTACTAAAGGTACTAGAATTGAAGGCAGATAGTTAATTAACATAATTAGTAATTTACTTTTTTAAGAAATTTTGCAGTAAAAATTGGAATAACAAATAAACTTTCGATGAGATCTGAATTTTTTTATGACTTTAAAAAAAAGTGAAAGCTTTTATGATTGTATAAAAGCAATGCAACAGTTTGCAGAAACATATGCTAAACAAACTAATACATTTTTTTCTCTTGATCCATCAATAACTTCTATAATTATTACCGGGTTAGCTACTTATAAAGATCGTTATAAAGTTCCATTATGTCCTTGTAGGAATTATCATAATGAAGAAGCTGAAATTGAACTAAATTATTGGATTTGTCCTTGTATTTCAATGCGTGAAAGAAAAGAATGTCACTGTAAATTATTTGTACAACCCACTGAATCTTATGCGTCTAAGTCTCAGAAGATTGATTTAGATACCATTTATAATAATTTATAATTCCGCTTTTTTTGCTATAAAAATAATAAGTGGACCTGATATAATGATTAATGTTGCAGTAATTACTTGACCTATAACTTGCCAATTCATAGAAATTTCTCCTAAATAATTAATAATTGTATAAGTGTTTTTGCGCAATAGAAATATAAAATTAAAAATAAATTTTATTATATATAAGTAAATGTACTGATTAAAAAAGTAATTTAGTAATATCCTTATTATAATTCAAATTACAAAATAAAAAATTAGTATTTAAATAAAATTCATCATTAACAAAGAAAAATATGGAAAATGTAAAAAAGTTAGAAACTTTATCTCAAGATAAAACTTTAAACTTAAAACAAGTCTATTTAGATACACAGATTCAAAAAGTAATTGATATTTTAAATCAAGAATTAGTTGGCTTAAAACCTGTAAAGAAAAGAATTCAAGAAATATCTGCTCTATTAGTTATTGATAAATTACGACAAAATTTGGGATTTACGGTTGGTAACCCTGGTTTACATATGTCTTTTACGGGTAGTCCAGGGACGGGGAAAACTACAGTTGCTACACGTATGGGTGATATTTTATTTAAATTAGGGCATTCAAAAAAGGGTCATTTATTAACCGTAACGAGAGATGATTTAGTTGGTCAATATATTGGACATACAGCACCAAAAACAAAAGAAGTTTTAAAGAAAGCAATGGGTGGTTTATTGTTTATTGATGAAGCCTATTATTTATATAAACCAGATAATGAAAGAGATTACGGGGCTGAAGCAATTGAAATTCTTTTGCAGGTTATGGAAAATCAGCGTGATGACCTCGTAATTATTTTTGCTGGATATAAGGATCGTATGGAACAATTTTATGCTTCCAACCCAGGTTTATCTTCTAGGATATCAAATCATGTTGATTTTCCTGACTATTCTTCTGAAGAATTGCTTATAATTGGCAAAATGATGCTAGAAGAACAACAATATCAATTTTCTCCTACTGCAGAATCAGTCTTTTTAGATTACATTAAAAAGCGTCGCGAACAGCCTCTTTTTGCTAATGCCAGAAGTATTAGAAATGCGCTAGATCGAGCTCGAATG